CTGGAGCTTCGACCAACCACCACCGGTCAATTCCGCTTTGGGGCCACCCCTTACTCTACCATTATTATAGGGGTATGGGGTTCGAGACAAAGAAAGATCAAGGCAGCATATCAGTTTTTCCTTTATACTTTACTTGGATCTGTTTTTATGCTATTAGCTATTCTGTTGATTCTTCTCCAAACAGGAACCACCGATTTACAAATCTTATTAACCACAGAATTTAGTGAGCGGCGCCAAATCCTTCTATGGATTGCTTTTTTCGCCTCTTTCGCCGTCAAAGTGCCTATGGTACCAGTTCATATTTGGTTACCCGAAGCTCATGTAGAGGCACCTACGGCGGGATCCGTCATCTTGGCAGGAATTCTTTTAAAATTGGGAACCTACGGGTTTTTAAGATTTTCAATACCCATGTTTCCTGAAGCGACACTTTGTTTCACTCCTTTCATTTATACTTTAAGCGCGATTGCTATAATATATACTTCCTTGACCACTTTAAGACAGATCGATCTTAAGAAGATCATTGCTTACTCCTCAGTAGCCCATATGAATCTGGTGACTATTGGTATGTTTAGTCTGAACATACAGGGAATTGGAGGTAGCATTTTACTGATGTTAAGTCATGGACTGGTTTCTTCAGCCCTTTTTCTATGTGTTGGTGTTCTATATGACCGACATAAGACTCGACTTGTTAGATATTACGGAGGTTTAGTGAGCACCATGCCGAATTTCCCTACCATTTTCTTCTTTTTACTTTGGCCAATATGAGTTTACCTGGTACTAGCAGCTTTATCGGGGAATTTCTCATCTTAGTAGGAGCTTTCCAAAGAAATAGCTTAGTAGCCACATTAGCAGCGCTTGGGATGATTTTAGGCGCGGCGTATTCCCTTTGGCTATATAATCGTGTGGTTTCTGGAAATTTAAAACCCGATTTCCTCCATAAATTCTCCGATTTAAATGGCAGAGAAGTTTTCATATTTATACCTTTTCTTTTGGAGGGGCGACCGTCCGTTGAACTACCAAAGAAAAAGGGTAAACCAATGTGATCATGACATTGTAGGTGCTTGCGATCGGACGGATGCGACTTCCCTCAGTTGGTTTGGGTGGCATAGCCCGTTGCAGAAGTCCCCCTTTTTTGATCCATTTCTTTATTCTTTAGTCTTTAGGAAGCTTGACTTTACTAAAAAATAAGGCTCGCGCAGGGGCGCTCACTTTTTTGGCTAAGCCGTCTCTCTTTCTGGATGAGACCGAAAGAAAGAAAGGACGGGGGCAACCATGCATGGTACTTCTCGACCGTGTCTCCGAGGGACAGTTGAACGAGCGACTCATGAATGCTGCCAGGTTGGACGAGCCAATAACTCGAACGCGTTCGGTCTGTTTTTTGAGCAAGAATCACAGCGTTACCTTACCTTCACCATGATACGGACTCCAAGTTCTTATGGCGGAGCACGAGGGGATTTATCATCAATATGATGATGGGAATGGAAACCAGAAGCACGACTGGGGTCTTCGTGATCCAAGATAATAAAACCATCAATAACAGTAACGTAAGCATGAGACTTTTGGTAGTACCGGTGAACCAGATGGCCGCGGCGATGGAATCTGGGACGGAGGACTCGTAGTATCTCTCTAGATCTGGCAAAAGCGAAAGACCCCTAACGTAATTCGAATGGAGACTGACTGCTGAGCCCACTCTGGCCTCGCAGGGCGGCCCCCTGTGGTTGCGAGCTGGAGCTGCCATAGCTTATGTCTAGAGCAATGGGAGGGCCCCAGCAGAGAGAACAGTAAGGATAACGAGCGCTCCGCCCGTCAAGCGGGCGGCAGGAGCAGCGGGCAAGTGCTTGGTAGGCCAACAGCCCAGTGAACCGGGCGGGGCACTCGACGAAAGGGGGCACACTGAGCAAGTACGAGAAATTGGCCCCGCTCCGTAAAAGCAAGGGCCACTACGGGAGGTCAAACCAAGGTAATATGGAATATTCTCGTCCCCGGTCAATATTGGATCAAACAATAGGGGGCCGTAGCACCGACCTCTTTTTTTTGATTGATTCAATACAATAGGGGAAAAGGTCGTACAGTTCCCTACCGAGACAAGAGAAACTCTCAACGGATCCTCCGCGCGCTGGGCATACCTCTTCCGTGCGTCTTTCTCGTGGCGGGAACAGAACAACGGGGAAAGAAAAGACCCGGCCGACCTGCCCAGGGCTCGAGGGCGAGCTTTATTTAAGAGAGAATGGGGAGTGAATCGAAAGGCTTCTGTTTCCGTTCTTGGTTTGGGGGCTTTCGGGATCCTCTCGATCTTATTCGTAGTTGGGAAGGGGAAGGAGTCTAAATCAATGGACATTAATGAACCATCATTGATGGACGTTGCACATGACACAATCAATTCGACTCAAGGTCCGGCGCTAATAGAGGTTGCTTACTCTCCTAGTAGCGAAGGAAAGGGGCAGGGCTTTTTCGTAGTAATAGTGGGCGGGTCTCATGAGATCTATGCCGACCGTCGGAATCAAATGAAGGTCGAAGGCCCGGACCATTCGATTCATTAAGGGGCTAGGCCTATTTGTTTTGTTTGGTCAATCACCAAAGGCGGGGGGAACCACTATGGGCGAGACCCCCGGCCTCGATTCTTTTACATAGTCCGGGAGCCGGCCGCAGCGGAGCAGCGGGGCATAGTGGCGCCCTCGCCTGGCGCCATTCCCGAACCTAGCAGCAGACAGGCGGGCCGGGCCTGAATTCAGACCAGACCAGACTCTTCTTTGTTTGAGCCGCTCACACGCACGCAGACCGGAAGATCTCAGTTGTCCTGGACTGGACAAGTACGTAGAGATCTTCGTGGGACCGGGGAGGGGGTCTCAATCGATCTTTTCTAGGATTCCTTATCACGCCGCGCACGGAGATCTTTCCATTGATAGATAAGAGAGAGCCTTGAACAGACTCTTAAAGTCAGTCTGAAGACTACCTTTCTCTACGGAAGAGGTGTACTTTTACCGCCCGGAGGTCATATAGATCGAAACCCAGAGCGATAAGAACGAAAGGGTCGGTCAATAGCATAGCTTTTTCTTTCCCTTTCGAAGGCTTTTCCTTCGAAAGCCTAATCTCGGGCCGGACGGCTTTGTTTGCCCCAGCTTGGCGAATCGCATCCCCGCGCAACGACATTGTTTGTTCGCCCCTTCCCCTTACCGTTCTCGCTCAGTGTTTTCAACGGCTGGGGGGCAGTCGTTGAAGCGAAGCCTATCGCCACGCCGACTATCAAATACGAGATTGGGCCCCTTCTCAAAGATTTGATGGAATGGCCCAGCCCACCCAAGAGCGCTTATGTCATATGGGAACTCATGGCTGGAAACAATCCTTATGGTTTTGATATCCGGTAGGAATAATAAGAATAAAAAAAGTCCAGGTTGGTTGGTGAGCCTAGTGATAGGAGACTATCTAGCTTGGTTCGGAGAGCACTTGTTGGGTTAAATATTTTTTTGTTGCTAAATGTTACGGCCTAAATGCTGAACTATTGACCCTACTTGTTCGGATGGGTGTTCACCCCAAAGTGTTCCCGGACCGCATGCATACATCCGTAAGTAACTTAGTGCAACATGGCAAATTTCATTGAGAGGAATCAGCAAAGAAAAGAAAAACGGGTCAACATCTTTCAGTAAAGAGAGTTGTAGATTCGTAAGATCATGATAGAGTCTCCTTTACCTTGAGATTCTATTAGTAAAGCGCTAGCGCGCTACAACTAGCATAGCAGCCTGCGGAAAAGGCGGCGACGGCCCCTACTCCTAAGTTGGAGCAAGAAGCAACGGATTAAGCAACTTGCGCGAAAGGTTGCTTTTCTAATTAGATAATATAAGGCGCGTTAGCCTATCTATAGTAAGGGGCCTTTTCTTGCAGGATGCCGGGTGCGCAGGAACAGGAAGGCCCAACCTATACAAGGTAAAGACCTTCATTTTGTCGTGCTGCTATGATGTAACGTGCAGTCGTCCCGAGGCAGCAGGATGTATGGTGTAGGGCCCCTATTTTCTCTCCCTTAAAGTCCTTTATAGATTTCGAGTCGGGGATAGGGCAGTGGCTTATTCGGCGCTATATCACAATTCATTCTCGGGCATAGCTGTTCACGAAACGTGGCATGGGACATCTGTCGGCGGCGGGAGTCTTACATCCGAGCAAGAGGGCAGACCAATGTCACGGCAAGTTTCCTGGTGAAACGCAAGCCCGTGACAACTCTCCCCCACTCGCGAATGTCGATGCCCTCATCGACTATGCTTCCTTATAACAAGCAGAAGTGCAAGCCATTGTTGTCCCATCCAACAAAATGGAATCACCCCGTGATGACCTTAATAGAGCTACCACCCAATGTAGACACTCCTAACGCCCAACCTATGGGCTCGGCCTGGAACTCCCCCACTTGCTTCACCTGCACTTCGAGTAAGCATACCCAATTAACTTCCTTAAGTCTTGACTCCCTTTGAGCCCAGACGAGGTCTTCCCCAAGACCAGTTGAAAATCGATGCTTCAACTCCCTCATGAGCACTCTTCGCAAAGATGAAGTGCGTCCCCTGGACGTGGCTTCTTGTGCCAACTACACCCTTGTAGCACCTCCTTTCTCCTGCGGTAGATCCCCTGATCCTATACTCACTGTCGAGTCCCAACCACCGTTCCTTGCCTTGATGCTAAGCTCAGCATCCCCACTATCACCTTTCCCTCAGTAACTTCTGCCTCTCCATGAGGCCTTCACATCCCAAAGACAAGCAACCCAGAATTTGTTATACCACAAGAAGTAAAGTCCCCCCATGTCTCTCTTGACAATGCGCTCCCCTACTCCATGTACAACATACCCACGAGTATCACTTTAAGTGAAAGTGCGCAAGTGTTTTTGACCCAAATAGCCCACCCTTGTGGCTAGATTTCCACCATACGGTCCCTGATCCAACAGTCATCTACAATGTAAACCCAAGGTCACCCAACAAGCCTGACGATTTCATGAACATGGCTGTCCCGTGTTAAAGAACACAACTCCCCGAGTCCCGTCTTAATCAAGCCCCCGCTTGTACGGCTTTCGTCGCTTCCTTGTGCAACCATAGCACTCGCCCAACAAAGGGTTTTCCCGGATGCTAGTATACGTCGCTTACCCCCATCATCTTGATGCTCATGCTCACATCATCTCATAAACTTCACCATTTGGCATAACCATAATCCCTCCTTATGTGCGTAACCATCTTACCGGAATCGCGGGCTTTCCCATTTGCCCAAAATCCCCTTGTCCCCACAAGGTTCCCGAACTTTGCCCGAGTGCGCCACCACTCAAGCTAGTTGTGAAGTGAAGGTACTGTAGCATCGTATCTCTAACCAACCCATTACGGCTCCACAGATCGTCAACAACGAGACCTCGAAGTCGCTCTCGCTCCCATGGCATTATTGAGTGAACTTCAAAAGCACCCTCTCCCCAAAATTCTACCAATCATAGCGCCCATGCGCTTCACTGGACATGATACACGCCTTGACCTCAAAACCCCCAACATGGCTGTTGTTTCCCTTAAACAGCATGGTGTCTCCCGCTACCATTCGGTACACCCACCGACATGTTTTCCAGTGCCCCAGTTGTCTTTCTCCACAAAGGCACGCCCCTTGATCCCCACAAGTGACTGTGCCTATTCCACACAAACTGGCTGATATCCCCAACCAGAGCCAACCAAAGCTGTGGAACTTCTACCAAAATGTAGAACAAGTCTGCCACAACAAGCCCACATGATGGCTGTCAACAACACCTTGTCCCTGATCGTGGCCCACTGCCGAGTGCCAACAAAGATGTAACCACCTGCTTTGTTACCCACTCGCTGAATCCAATCACATGTGCCCAGTTAAAACGCGCACCTCTGCACAAACTGTCCCTGAGCAACTGTACTGATTCCCAATCCAGTAGTACCTGGGCTCTGCGGAAGCAAAGAAGATATCACCTCTAAGAAGGATTCCGCTCGGACAACCATTCCCTCCTGGAATGATGCCTACTCGCCTCCCCCCATAAGGAGCAATTCGGCTCTGATACCACTTGTCACGGCCCCAGAGAAATGCAGCGGAATTTGGACCGTGCGGCGCCATGACTCCACCAAGTCAAGGCCAGCCTTACACCATTCGAGTCTTTTTACACAGTGACCCTTCCTGAATACCATTATTCCATATCGAGGGTTGCCAACAAAGAACTACTCTCAAAGAGTCCCGCACGCTAGCGGCTAAGCGTCGCTTCATGGTGTCGAGGCACCGAGCCAAGACACTCGCCCAACGAATAGGCTCTCGTTGTCATCAAGGCTACTAGCCACATAACTGATCCCCTATATTATATATGCTAGGCACAGCTGTATACCCAACAATGTGCTAGCCATACTATAAGAGCCAACCATGTGATCCAGCTCCCAAACCAAGCTGGCATCCCAACATGCGTCTCGTATGTCCCGTTATATAATCTCGGATAGTGTAGCACGATGTCGCCCCTCATCGTGCATCTGGCAACACAGATCTCGCAAGCATAGCGGAACCCAAGCTCATGCTCACGATAGCACAACGTGGCCTACGGTGGCACCACGATGTCCCCCGAGTCATAGACAAGCTCCGCATATCGACAGCCCGTACAGTATAGCGGATGCACGTCTAAGCCTCTATGGCACGAATGATGCGCAATGCCGGGCCCCGCGCCCATACCGACACTGTCCATGGTGCATTCTGCACTATGGAGACCCCGAGCTCCCTTCGGTACTCAGAGTCCGCCCCCAGGTTGCCCCAGGGTGGCTCACTTAGTGCATGGCCCATGCCTGCACCGGGGGTGGTGGAGAGCCGACACCAGTTCTCCCCTATAAAGAAAAGAGCCTTATAAGGATTTTCAAGTCTGGCAGGGGAAACATACTATATGCTTGAGCCATCACACCCCCTCAACTTTCATAAATATATAAATGAAAGTGCCCAGCAACAGAAGTCGAAGGCGTTAGTCCATTGTCCGTTAGTCCGGGCCTGTCCCTACTGAACTGGTACCCACGGGATTGATTGTTCCTTCTGAACTTCTTCTCTCCCAGCCAACTTGATAGTCCTCTGAGCCCGGGTATCCCTCTCTTGAGCCTATGCGCGGACCAACAACATAGTCTTTGCTAGCCAGGCCATCAACACGGTCTACTGAACCAGAGATTTGAGAGTTTAAGCTGTAGATGTTGTTCCTGAGCTAGTAGTCAATGTTCATTCGGAAGCAGGAGCTTCTGCTTGTGATGATGAAAGTGAAAATGCTCTGTTAACTGATCCGAAGGTACCAATGCCTTAGTAGATCATCCAATAAACTCGGATTGGATCAATAGCTTTGTGCTGATCTACGAACGACCCTTCTATTTGATTTCTACTTCTTCAAGTCTCCATCATCCCGATCTCTCTTTCCGGGTTTGCCTGTCCAAAGAAAACGGAACCTCTTCTAATTCAAGGTCGGAATCCTCAAACCAATCAAAATCTGATTTCTAGTTCACTATTCTTATGATAAGCAGTTCTGTCTCATTCATGTGATGAGAAATATGAGAATGAAAATTAGAAAATTGAACATCTACGGCAGATTCTGTGCCCCAAATCATTTATACTTATGAAACTAAGCGTAACCCCGGAGACTGAACTACCTGAGACGAAAGCCCATTGCAAACACCTATCAATAGAACCACAAGCACAAGCAAACCCTCATTGACTCCTCACTCTGAACGAGATTCCGATAAATCCCCTCACTCCAGCGGAGTTTCCCTCACCTCCACTTTCTTTGAGTACCTTCCTTCCTGCCAGAGGGCGTTCTAGAAGCGTTTACCGCGGCTTAAACAATCATCGTAGGAAGGGCCGGAAACTTGCGTTTTCTTATGATAGATTGTACCATACCTTCTGAGAGGCGTTGGCCTCGCCTTCTGATCTCAGACAGTCTACCATGTACCTTGCCAACCCCAGGTTCTCTTTTAGATGAATCGGCCTTTAGACGGGTTTGATGAACCGAGAGTTTCGGGAGTTGGGGGCCACACTGAACCTTAAAAGCTTAATTCGTATCCCTGGTATTCCCAGCTTGTGAAGAGCTATCTGGCTTGTGAAGCTACCCAGCATGAACACGCTTTCGGTCAGTCCCACAGAGAAGAGGTCCTTAAAGAATAAGGAAGCGAGACTTTTGACAAGAAGAATAACGGACTCTCCTGAGTCTCAGCCTGTCTCCCGTAACAACGGAGAGATAAACTAGGGCACCAAGTGCGTACGGCCCGTCCTACCCTCTTTTCTTGCTGATGCAACAGTAATAGGTGGGGGTCACGCCGGTTGTGAGGCAGCAGCGTCAGCAGCACGCTGTAGTTCTTCTACTCTTCTTATTACTATAAAAAGAAAAAACCAGATTGGAAAAATGTCTTGTATCCAGCGGGGTTGCAAAAGGTATTTTGATGAAAGAAATAGATGCTTTAGATGGATTGATGGCTAATAAGGTTATAGATAAGTCTGGTTGGTTACTTGTCAAGGAGAGATCCGTCGGGGACTGAATCAACAAAGAAAGGTACCTGGTATGTGCCCTCGGACTGCTTTGCCCTAAAATCAGCTGGGGAAAATGCTAAAGTTGTGTACATGGTTCACAGGGGAGAGATTGGGAAGCACCTAGCTTTCTTTGTGGGTCACGAGAATGGTCATCCAGCAGAGCGTTTGGAGGTAAATACGTAGGTGGCTATAAGATAAGCCGGTTGGCCTGTCCCTAGTTCACCGAGGGGCTTTCTTTGTGAGTCCTTAAGATCTCTGAAGGGCATTCTAACTCGCTGTCAAAGGAAAGGACTAGAAAGCCTTTGTCTCTCTTACAGCTCCTCTTCCTGGGCTCTCTGCTCTATACATTTTCATGTCCCACCACCTGACGAGCCTGAATTACATGTCTGAGAAGGACCCCTAGAACCCGTCTTTTCTTCATTTGGTGAAGGTTAATATGTGGCATGAGCCCGCCACCCTCTCGATTGAGATCTATTCCCCTCTTTGACTGGAAATGCTTCATTGACTGATCCACTAATCTACGACCACCCTTACCTCTCTTGTTAGGCGTGTCCCTTTCATATTAGGCGTGCTATTAATAACTGAGATATCCACTAACCTATTAACTAAACTAGACCGCTTTTAGGAAGGATTCCTGGACTGGACTGACTGACCTAAAGCAAGGAAGGCAAGGACGGACAGGAACAAGAATAGGTTTGACTAAAGCAAGTCCAGTTCCGAAACGAAAGCGAGATCGATCGATCCTTGCCCCGCCTACCCTGTCATCATAATCAAAGTGGAAACGTGCAACAAATTTAAGGCTAGGTCCGCCTTACCTTAATATTAATATAAAGTAAAGATGAAATGAAGTCAAAGTTCCTCGATTTTCTATTTTTATGAAAGGAAATCTTAAGAGTTAGCTATATCTAGCCGTGCTGGTGAAAGCCCTAAGTGCAGGTCAGGTTCCGGTTCCTGTGAAAGAGAAAGTTCCTATCTTAAAAAAGACGTCTAGTGAGTCTCATCTTTCGCAAGTTGACGTGAGACTCGCATTGATCTACCAGACGTCGATGAGCTTTTGGTATCAGATGCTTACGACTTGCCTATGTGATTGGCCGTGTGGAGTAGGCGTAAAGAACGAGTTGCTCCGGTAGTAGCAACTAAATGAAATGACTTTACGAAATCTTCCTTCACGGGGCCTCTTCCTTTCCTAAAATGCTGGATCGGATATCGTCAATCGAATTTAAGTACGCACGCGAAGAGCGATCCTTCTTAGCCCGTTCATGAAAGTCCTTTGTTGCCTAACAAAAATCCAAAATCCGAATCGGAAAGATCAGGTTCGAGATGGCAAGTCCGGTTAGGGCAGGTCTTTTACTACCTATATTCCAACTACGAAGGACAGGCTCCTTTTTCCCTTTATCCATCCCTTTTTCAGAAAATTATCCCTCCCTCCTGGGGAAAGCTACTCGATCTGCTAAGCAACCAAGCTACTCTATCCATCTATCCATATTGGCTAGCCCTCTTCCTGAACTTCTCAGTTCAGAGAAAGAAATCCGGTTCGGCTCCTCTTAGAGATGGTGGGGAAGTAGCAAAAACCAACATGAAATTCTACTATGAGACCTCTCCCTCTGGTTCGAAATTATCCGCTTGAAGGGAAGGTTATCCTACCTCACCGAGCAAGGGCAGCAAGGGATGGCCCGCTAGTCCAGATAGTTGTGGGAGGGGACTCCGGGTACATCAGAGATGAATGCTTGTTTGTTACCGGCAGCTCTCTTTAAACAAAGAGTGAGGGCGCATTTGCGGAAAATGAGACTCGATACAATGGGCTGGCTAGCCTTTCTCTCCGGTTGACCGGGGCAGTATCGACTCCAGCCGTTCCTCCAACGCTAGCAGGCATTAGCCTGACTTCCCTCCTCACCAAGGTAAGGAAGAGAGCATCGGGGACGGTTTTGTCTCAGCCGTGGTAAGGAACAACAAAACAAAAGAGATGTTCTTCCGAATGAGCGGATTCAGCGGGGAAGAAAGCAGTACACCCTCTTCTTAAAATAAGTTAGCCTCTAAAGGCTGACCCGTGATGATCCCTACATCACGTAATCGGAAATTGGTGAAATTCTGAATACGGGTACGAGTTCATCCAGAAGCGCTGGAAGGGCTGGAGGAAGGGGACGAACCGCATCGATTGAGTTATATCCGGCAGGGGAACCCCACGTACCTAGAAAAGAAGGGGAAAGTCTTACCTTTTGGAAACATAAGGTGCATCAGAAAGGATTCCGGATATATTTTTATAGCCGGATTCACAAGCTGAGGACTAAGTCGAAGTGAAAGTCGGTGCCATTGTTAGTGCCAAGACCCTAGAATAGTGAACACCAAGTGAAGAGCCACCCTCCGGAACGTCGAGAAGGGGGACGAACTGCTTTGATTGGATCCGATCTGGTAGACAGAGACGAAGACAAGGATGAATAATCTGAAGAAGGCTATGCCGAATTCGAGGGAAACTGTGAAGAAGAAGACTACGAAGAAGGAAGCCGATGCCTAGGCCGAGGCTGGTGCCTAATTCTATGCTTGAAGCCTAAGCTAGAGCTGAAGCTGAAGCCTAATTCTAAGTTTCATCTAAAACTGAAGTTAGGGCTGGAGCCTGAGTTGGTGTTGATGTCCTAGAGTAGCGAAACTACAAGTGAAGGGGCGCTATCCGGAACCCTTAAGGTCGGGGACAATCTGCTTCGATTGGGCCTTGCAGGCAGACAGGCTAACTTGTGGAGACAAAAAGGAATCCTATATAAGTGAGAATGTCGAGTCCCGAGGGTCTGCAAGAGGCTGAGCTAACAAGCTGGCTGAATATATCATGGGGATGCCCGATTTGCGATTGAGCTAGCTGATAAGTATGATCTCTCCGATCTGGCATGAGCCACTCCATTCCTACTTCCACTCAACAAAAAGATAGGATTCTTGGGCCCTACCTCCAGAGTGGGATATGGAGGAGTGCGTGCGGCTATTTCAGACCAAAGGGGGCCAAGGGGGATCCCATAAATATAAATAATAAGTAAGAAAGGGAGCCACACCCGGGCTATGAGCTATTTCTTCTAACCATCTTCTGTACCAGTTTTGATCTTTTCTTCCATATCAGTCTGCTCGACTCATTCTCTATTTGCCAATAGCTTAGCTTATAATCCATATCTCCTTTCTTTCGAGAAGGATGATCAGTTCCGTAAATATTGACCCCAATTCAAGCGATAGTAGCTTGCATTCACCAATCATTCCCTCTTCATCGCAACCGACGTCAAACAGATTCACGGGACCTGTCGAAGAGCGGTTTTCATGTATAGAATCTGATCATTGGAGAAAAAGCTGGAGAAGAAGGGCGCATCAACTGCGTCAGGCTTTATACTAAGAAGTGGGACACATTTAAAAAGCGCTGTCGCACCTTAACACTTTGTTTGCGGCATTTCTTGGGTACGAGCGAGCTGCTTCCATTGTTTGCCTCGCTATCTAAGTGAGCGCTTTCGGGCATATGCTCCTACTGGGATATGGATTGAAACCAGTACAACTCTCAGGCTGAGGAAACTTCCTACTTGCGCATATCCGCCCGCTCTGAGCGAGAAAACGAACACATATTGATCATTGACCTCTGCCAAGCCAAGCATTAGTAGAGCAGTAAACTTGGCATCTTAAGATGTTTGAAAGGTTGGAGGAATAAATGCTAATCTCAAATGTCGTTTTCATTTTCTGCGAGATCATCTTTGGGAAGACAGGGCACCAATATCTGATATGGAAAATGCACTCTTCCACTAATGTAATGCCAGGGTGTTTCAACTCATGGTAGGCTCGTCTCTCTGGCTATAAGGGAATGTTTAGAATGTTATATGAGTCCCTTGTTGCCGCCTTGCTCAAGCAATAAAGAGATGAACTCGCATGGGCTCATGAGACCGGTTGTAGAGAGAGAGATATTTTGGAAGCCCGCCAATTACAATTAAGTGAGGCAATCGATCGGAACGCTAACGGCGAGGTGCCAACTCAATAATTGGTAAATAGCCTACTAGAGCTATGCATCTAAGAAAAAGAAGTAGAGCACCTAGGCCAACAGAAACGAAGGAAGCAAGTGGGGCGATCCCGGCAGATGAGCCTGAGTTTGAAGCTTTCGAAAAGACAATGTCCTATGGTATCGGCCAGGAGGCTCGTGAGTTGATTCACGACTCGGTGAATAAGAAATAGAATAAGTAGCTTCTGACTGGGGGTGATTCAGAGTTTTGGAGGAATTGAAATAATTTAGATAAGTCGACCCTATTCTATTGGGTAAAAAGCTTTTAAGCAAGTAAGCGAGGAAAGTAGACTGATGATGTTCACCCGCGGGCCAGATTCACAATCAAGATTCCTAGACGTATCGTCCAGTTATCCAATTCAACAAGTTCAGAACACCCAAAATAGCTAAAGCTGAGTGGCGAACGGCCGGATATCTAATCTCTGGGAGGAACCACCATATCTTTCCGCCGGATCTACTCAATTTGAGTAATACCTCTTCCTATTTTAGTAACAAGAGAAGGCCTTCCGCGCATGATCGAATGGACTTTGAACCTAATGCGTGTCTCAACTTCTAATTGAGTGCTTGCACTGTCTTCGTTGGGGGTTTCGCTCCTCTGCTTTGAGAAAGCAAAAACGAAGTGATCTCGGCTTTTTCCTTTTTTGAAGTGGAGGAAATCCTGTTCTTATTCCCAGAAATGGGTAACTCACGAACTAAAGAATGATTGTCTCTATATTCAATATAAAAACTTTCTTTCTCATCTTTGTAGATCCCAGAGGAATAAATGGAGGATTCCAAAACTGGATTAGGAGACATAGATTCAAGCTTTGAGCGAGCGGTGCTTTCATTATGCGGTTCCTCTTTTAGTTAGCGATTGTTCATCAAAAGAGAATGCTTTCTTAGGTAGGCTCCAGGTGAGTTTCTACTGAGATGTAAAACTGTGGGTAATAGCGCAGTGCTTTCTATGCTTAATCGACGCCAGTAGTCTCACTTCCGAAATGGGATTTCGTCAGACTCGTAGGATCATCTGGATGAAAGGGGGCTCCCGCTTGTGTATTGAAAGTAATATGTTCTCTCGTCCTCGGTTGGGTTTTTCACTCTTCGTTAGTGCCTTAATCTATTCTGTTTCGTTAGCTAGACTTTCCCCTATCTGGCACCCAGGCATACGGGACTAGATCGCTCGGGAAAGCCTTTTCTCTAGCAATAGCTACCCATTTCCAGAAGGAATTGCCATTAGACTTTCGAGTGATCGTACCATAGTTTATAGAGAAATGTTTTTGATTCATGGAAGAACTGGGCTTATCTATGCGCCCTTTAGCTTAGCAGGAGTGCTTCTTTGTTGTGCCATAGCGTAACGAAAAGGAACCCTTTTTCCTTTCATCATCACTTTATGCTCGCTTTCTTAGGAAAGCTGAACCAATCATGTGACTGACTCGACATAATCTTTTGTTGAGCTATCATAGGGAAGACGGCGAGCTACAAAGAAAGAAGAAAGTCATAAGCGCTTAACTCGAGGGTTATTGTCACTTAACTTCGTCAAGACACTTTAAAGGCAGGCTTGACGAGCGCTACTCCACTACTGTTTCGCCTCCACTCAATCAGCCACTTAGGTTTGGCGAAGTGAACATGAACGCGTTAGTGACGTAGCAAATTAGAATATCCAAGCCGGTAGCCCTCCCTTCCGAGCCAGTCTCCTTTTACCTTCACTACACTACTATAGATACATAACTTCTTCTTCACTCCTACCTGAACTCCTTCTTCACTCCTATAGATATATCTAATTTCTTTCTCGAATTTGTAGGAAGTGGTGCATCTTGTGGTTGAGCCAGGGCGTGGTCAAAGGGAAGGTTTGATTGTCAAGACTTGACATGCGACTCAATGCTATTGATCCCTATCATCCGAACGAATGTCTTGTATTGGTTTGGATCATCCGAGCGAGATCACATCTTATTCTATGCAATTCTGTTTGTCATTGATCTGCGTACACACCGCTTCCACAGGTACATGCACCACACCCCTATCTATCAAGTGAGGGAAGGGTGAAAAGAACCCCCAGAAGGTATGGATTCGGAAGTCTAGTTGTGATTCGATGGAGTGATGGTGCCTCGTATGAGACATCGAACGGAACCTGCTGCCCGTAGTGCTTTACTTGAACATGGATTTGCCCTGAGGTTGCTTGCATACTACTAGACGTAAACGAGTTGCTTCGCTTCCATCGAGTGACGTACTCTTGACTGGAGAGCTACCCGCATTGCCTTCCCGACTTAGCCTTCGAATCAAGCTTGCCGACTTGACTTAGCCTTCGCCTTTCACTTGTTCATCATAAGTCATACTAAACCAGACATCTTTCACAGGGATCCACTGATGAGTATAAAGCGAAGCTAACCTTGAAAAGTTCCACATCGTCCTCCTCATTCAAAGATTTATTGTTCACTATAGATAGGTTGAACCACGAGCTGCTGCTGGAGTGAAAGGACCGAGGCCCAATTCCATAGGGATTAGAAAGACTATCGAACTGAAGTCAGCTAGCCCACTGAACTTATCTTCTTCTTCTGCCCACTAAACGAATCCCGTGCTTGAGCATAATTACATTATCCCTTTCCCTATTTCTTTCTAGTTGAGACTCTCTTTCTCACAGGCCGTAGATTGTAGGACTGGATTGCTCCTTGCTTCTTCAATGGATTGTGGGACGGTAGAGACATTGTTTCAAGTCAAAAGAAGCTTTCTCAGTCAATAGCCTTCTTTAACTCGGCTTTGACTTCCCCGACAGACGAAAGAGCTTTGCTTCAAGCGGATGATGTTTCCTAACCCACCTGAATCTCTCATTCCTTCCTCAATCTTAATTTAATAAATAATGCGAGCTTTCTTTCTATCGCCGATACTACTGCGCAAACAGAACTGAAAGTGCAAGGATGCTGTCGACCAACATCTCCATATTTTCTTTTCCTTCTTTCTGCTTTTTTGCTATTTCTATTTTTTATGTGTGTCCTGCTTCGGCAAGGGGAAGGGAATACAATTGACAGTTACAGTAAGCAGCATAGCCCCTCCGAAGCTCTCTTTCAGCCATCTCCGGGCAAGATTTCAGGTCTCTTGGAATTCTAGTTATCTAGATTTAGTAGAGCTTATATATGTGTGGATTTGGAAAGCTTCTATCTTGCTATTGCTTATGATTCCGGGGCCCTGGCCATTTATTCGACTTAAAACCATTTCTGTCTCCCTGCTATTTTATTCTCTTTTTACCTAAAAACTCTCCATCCGACTTATATCGAAGCAGATTCCAAGATATTGCACGCAACATAAGCGTTGTGCCTTTCTTTGTAGACCTCCACAGGGCTTTCCGAAGCAGAGCAAATAGTAGACAATCCGTTAACGTCAGTGAGGCTGGGTCCCCTGATTTTCTAACTGACATCTTTCTTTACTTAATTGACTCTTTCTAAAACTTAAATCGCGACGTTAGCTCAGCGGGTGACGAATCAGAGGGGTAATCTCATTTGAGACTCAGCGCTTGCCTCTCTTTCTTTGTATAGTATGTTCGTGTGTTTGGGCGAGTGGACGCCGTGTGGTTAGCTGAAGCAGACAATTTTAGTATCCTAGCAGCTACAGCAGCAGAGAAAAGTCTCTGTTCACGTATTCGCCTTAGGTTTAGGCAGTTAGATGCCGTCGAATTTGAATTCCCATTCAATGAAGGTTTGACGCAGCAGGCTTGATTAGGTTGTATAGCTGGATCTGGTTGATTAGGGACGTCCCGGAGGAGATTTGCGAAAAAGGCTGGCAGCATTAGCGAACATTCTAGGGTTTGCTGGAGAAGCTGGATTGTGTGATTAGCTTGCCTAGCCTGATCATCTGGAATAGCGAGACCGCGGGCCTGGCCTTTCCTAAAACTGTGAAAGCTTAGGAGGATTTTGATAACCATTCTGCACCCCCTTCCCTTAATGAAAAGTCCCCATTCGAGTAGTCTCATAGGTCTGACCAGGGGCTCGGTTCCAACTATTCTTGCAAAGGACAACCTCGCTCCTAGCGAAAGATCAAACGCCAGGTGTGAAGCAACTTCACTTATTCAATGAATTCAATTTCTTAAGTGTTCACTGAACCTTCCTTCCCCTCAGAGAGGGAATCTTCTCTCCATAAGTACTACATCGACACATCACAAGGGGCACGTAGGTTTCGCCTGACTGTACTAAAAGGCCGCACCGCAGGCAGGGCGGAGCTTCATATATTATATATACCACACCAGCTAAAGCCCTTTGAACGGAAAGAAGATAAGAAAGGAAAAGTTCTGTGTGTGAAGGGGACTCAGGCTAGAGCGGGCTTTCACGAACCATACGAGGGCGGGCCTGCCAGGTGAGGGGGTCAGCCTTAGCTAGCGGGGTGCTGCCATTACGAGAGGAGGGCTACATCTCTCGCCATGTGCCCAGTTAGTTATCTGGATTCGAATTGAATTGTGACGAATTCACAATCCTGGCCGCTATCTCGATCGACGATTGACTCTCGATGACAGCCGAGACTGAGTGACTTGCTAAAGAAAGGGTACTACTTTAGAGTTGCAGGCAGGTCTCTCTAATTGAATAAGATACCCATCCCCGATCTTCCCCTTAGCCCGTTCCTTAAGTTCTTGACCCAATGCCAGGTGATTGGCTAACCGTGCCCCTACCTTAGAAGGTAAGGGAGGTATGGTTGGGAGGGACAGAGAGATCAGAAACCAAAGGGAATAGACTCACAAACTGGATAGGATAAAGCATAAGCTCTGGAAGCGGATACGCCGATGGTTGGAAGGGAAGGCTAGCACACATCATTTCTCTAAGAATAAGTGAGTTTCACGATCATGAGGTCTTATTCCTCAATCGAAAACGGCTAAGAGACAGATCGAACGGTGACATATATATAGTAAATGCTATGATTGAATCGATACCTACCAGATCGAGTTACATACATAAAATAGACTTTCTTTGGCTGATCTCAAATGCAGTGATTTGGCTTTGACTCGCTAGCCCCTTTTCCTAAATGCATATCTCTACCTATCGCACTAGCTAGTAACAGAGGAATCAATATCGATCTACGAACAAATATTGATGTATAATAGGTTGTTCACTCAATGATAGCTCTTTCTATCTCTATCGAACTTGCATTCCTTGTTTTCTTTGAAGAGTCTCTACCCACCTTTTTTATACTCGAAAAGCCAATGGGCTTGTCTGGATAAATGTTGTTTCGGAACCCGAGATAACAAGTAGATTCGGCCACTGGTATTGTTACTGTTACGATGCTCGGGTAACCCGGGTTGAAGCTACTCGGCTCCTGATGTAGCATTCATTCGGACCATTCGACGTTTGATTCTTTCTATCAGGGATACCGATGGCTCTGTGAGAGGGCAAAGCTACTAATACTAAGGTGGTTTCTTTCCGGTTACCCGGTTCAAGGCTTTGTCTTACTAGATAGAAACCTATCAGAGTCCTAGCTATCAGGGTTTTTTCGGCGTGTTCTTAGATTCGATTCTATAAAGAATAGGAATAGGCAAAAGGAGGATGCCGGTCTTTCATTCTTTTTCATTGAAGGCCTTAATAGGATAGAAATCCTGGAGCTCATAATAGTCATCATAGGCCCAGAACTCTAGTTCAGAGGAATCTATACCCTTCCTGCTCAGTCAGAGTAGTGGCTCTTCCATCTTGATGGACTTCTCCTTTTCAAAGAAAAGAAAGGACTCACTTCAAGAGAGAGCATTCCGATACGGGAAGTTTGATTGATGATCAAAGCTGGAAGGCGAAGAAGGGTAAAAGGAAGAGGTGAGGTTCCTTTAGATTGCTTGCCCCGCAAGGGGGTGAAGGTTACTGACTCGATAGAGTCTGAGGGTTTACTCTACTTTATCTTTAGAGTCTGGGAAGGGGAAGACAAAGCAAAGATTTCGTTAGCAAAAGAAGGAGTCTTATGCCCAGAGGTTCTTATACAGATTTAAAAATAAAAACAAAATACGAATCAAACCTGAGAGATTGATGGGGGGACTGGCAAAGTAGCCTATTGTCCGCGCTAGGAAGATGAGAAAAGGTCTTTCTTTTATCATACATATCATACTCTTTTTCACCTAAAATTCATAATAGAATCGTCTGATTCAGAGTTCCTGGGTAGACGTTTTTTTTAACGTAAAATAAATAGAAAAGAATCTTAATAAACGTCTGATACTAGATCTTTACTTTAACTTTAAATAGTGACCAGGGACCGGTAACCCAGATAGCCTCCCAAAGAGCGAAAGAAAAGACAGAGAACTTACTTTCTAAGTCTTCTTCTATAGAGAAGAGGCCTGGTCAATCGTATACGATCATCAAAATAGGAGTCGTTAAAACCCATTTAGATAGAGTTGCCTCGTCCTTAGAGTCAAGCAGGATCTTCATTCTACGACTAATCTCTTCGCTTGCTTCTACACGAAACGAGTCCCTATAATTGATATATGCCGGAAAGTGGCACCGCACGAAGGAAAAGAGTAGTTACCCAAAACACAAGTAGTAGACCCAGAACGAATCAGATTTGCTCAAAAACAGGACTTACTTTTCACTCACTTTTGATCGGGACCCTTTGGCAAGCAGCTTTCAATCATTAATACCTAATTTCGATAGGTTAATTTATCACTCTAACAAACTCTCTTCAGTAGGCCGCAAGCAAGCAAGACATGGTAAAAATCTCTAGCTCTCGAGGGAAGGTCGGACTCACTCAACAGTAGCACACCCTGGAAGAATAGTTATTGACTCTACGCCCAGGGCTAGTTTTGGGTAGGCGGGAGAGTACGAGGCCGGTAGGTCACGCAAAGATTCGATCTATATCCAAGCAAAAGAAAAAGTTGCACCGCTATTATGGTCACTCTAAATCTATTCTTCACCGGGCTCCGGCCTCTTTAGGGTTTGGGCATACTAAGTATGAGGTCGAATCTGATGAAGAAGCAAGTCTCGAGACCACGCAAACGCGGGTTTTGCATAAATAGGTTTTTTCTCCAAGGGAGACTTCCAAAATATCTTGGTCAATCTCGTAAGGCGGAGGACTCTCTTTGCTTGACACTCCCCACGGGGAGGCTCTTTTCTCCAACAGACCAGGGAGTGAGTATACGACATCCATCATAGGATACAGTGGCATATGGAACTCCAAACCTAAGGTCTAAAGCAGGCCAAGGCCGGCTCTGAAACTATGGGGAGGCGTGGAGTAGGTCTGTGAAGCAAGTGGACTTCTAGCCTCTATTAGCCAACATGTTACAAGCTTAGCCCGGTTTGAAAGAAACTAGTTGATGTCTATTTGAGAACACAGATAGCTGTTCCTGTTCCGGAATTCAAGCAGGTAAGGTGCTTACGTAATAGGGGCTTTTTCTTTCCTCTCCTATCAGTTCTGTTCCAATTAGCTCTTTAGTCTTGCTAAGAACTTACTTAAGAGGGGTTGCTAGCCGAGATAAGGACTAGTACCAGTTTTATATTTTAGTTCCACTCTTGTTGTTGCTAAGGCAGGAAAGGCAGATCTGTTCCCAGCTGTTAGTGGTCAGGCAAGGCGAGAGGATTCTGGTGGTGGCTTAGTGAAAAAGCAGGCCGGAACTGCTGATAACTTGATAGTCTAGTGTTCGCCTTTCTTTCTCTTTCGTCAAGGCCTACTGACCCGCCGGTGAACAGCCTGTTACTAAATAATAACTAGTGATGAAAAACAACGGAAGCCTCATCCCCACTACGGAAAGGTTCCCAGTTCCTATGAATCTTGAGTCTGAGGTAACCTTGAGTCAATAGGTAAAACATCGAATAGGAAGCCTTTTGATAAAAAGTTATCCCGAAGCAGATGTAATGAATGGTTTCTATCCCCAGATGAGGTAGGTTAGACTTTTGCTACGGAAACAGAAAGAGATCCGTCGGAATAGGCTAGGGGATTCAGTTCATCAAATGTATCTAGAGGCCTAAAGAAAACCATGAATTTCATGTGGGCGACTGTACCTGAGAAGAGGGTTTGCCTGACCTTGCTTAGAATCTTCAATTAGTGCTCATAAGGAGAATCTAGCTTCGTACAAGAAGGCATTAGAGCACTCACGGGAATGAATTTATCAAAGATGTAACTCAGGATCTGATTGATGAGTATAATAAGCAATATGGAGTCTCAGATAGGAGACTGCTAATAAGGTACTATCAGGGTCATCAGAAGCATTGTTTAGCTTTTGCAAACCACAGGGGTGGAACTCTGGCAAGCAATTCAGCTTGTTCCACATCGTCAAATGCTATCCCATCTTTCTTAAAGTGAGTGATGTCGGAAAAACGTTGTTTGATCTATATATTCGTCAACGGGATAGCGGAAAAGAAATCACAATTCTACCTTACCGGGAAGGGTCACCAAAAGAGAAATCAATCCTACCTCTTTGCCCAGAGGTCTCGATCAGGAACATCTACCTCTCAATCTGAATATGGAACAACGACTGACTGACGCATGGGCTCCTTCTTCACTTCAACTCCTGGAAGGGCATTTTCCCGTTAGAGGGAGCTCAATAGGTGTTTATGTTTACGCTATTAATTAATTAAGAAATCCTACCGCCCTTCTCTAAATAGATGACATAGATAAGTTCCGAATTCGTTTGTATAGGCGACACTGCTCATTAGACAAACAAGAAATGTGGTAACCATTAGTTTCTTAGCTACACTTTGCAGTGGAACCTCTCGTCTTATACCCCGGGAGTCTAAGGTTTCAGACTCTGTGTCTGTGCTTATATCTTCCCCCGAGAGAGGGGCATCTATGAGACTTTCGGGGGCCTGCATGAGAAATCTCAAACTATTTTTGTATAAATCCACGACAGGATTAATAACATCCTCCGACCATCCTTGTGTGCTTTCCCTGACACTATTTACTATATAAGGGGATAAGATTTCGGTATAAGTTAAATTCTCTAAGGAAAGCATAATATCAGGAAGTAAAGAGAACCAGATTTGAAAACCCATGCAGATAGCTAAATTCATTGAGTCCATGTTAGCTCTATATACCCGTTGGTAGTAAGAGATCGCCTCATATTCATACCCCCTCCATAGGAAATTGCTGAAACCCTCGTAAATATTTTGGGACCTCCGCTGTCGCCTTCGTAATATATTAGGGACTATTAATGCGAAACCCACCTCGAATTCTATCATTCGAAGGTATTGGAATATTCGAATCCTCTGAGGAATTCTTTGACTATCTATGAGATGATTATAAATATGAGACCTATATTTATTAGCAAGAATAGTGGCCAAAGGAATGGGTAACGGTCTCCTCATGATGAGGAGATGCCTACTTATAGATACGACCGCGGAAGCTAAATACCGCGCTGATGCGGGATAAAGGAATGATGGATATGCACAAAGCATGGTTGACTTAAGGAACTCTTTAGAAGACCTATCTTTAAGATGTAAGATTTTGTACTGACTCATCTGAGTCATTAATAGGGATGAGGTGGGTTCGTGGGGAACCAGCCTGCATCCAGAGTTACCACGTGCAATGAATATAAAATTCCAAATAATATCGATGTTGTACAATAATGATGTCATCATAGCATTTATTTTACTCATATATCTGTAGGATTTGCCCTTCTAGGGATAACAAAAGTTTACCGCCACTACAAGGCACAGCGGGACCCCTGATCGATACTAAATATGTTACCACACTTCATTTTTAGATTTAAGAATAGTTTATCCATACAATCTTCAAAGTGATTATAATCATAACCGCCAAAAGGTATATCCTCACTTTTCCATCTATAATTAGTGGGTAATGATACAATTACCTCATTCACATACCTGGTATAATTCCATTCTGGAAAGCATTTAGTAAAAATATTATCGAGATGTATTAAATAAAAATTCAGAAGGACTTCGGACAGATAACCTGAGGGTGGTATACTCATAGCCCCATCATACACCCCATCTTCATCTATGATATCTAAATAGAGGAAATTAGATAATAAATCTAGTATCTTATCATCCTTAATCATTTTAGAAAGTTTAAACAAAAGTTTCGGGCGATTTATTATTGATAGCGTACTAAATAAATCAGATATATAAACCCTATCTATATTCCTGCTTGTAGCAACATAATCATAATATTCTAACAAACTCGTTTTAAATCCAAAAGATATATTCTCCTTTAACATATTATTCTCAATAATATTATTGTTTATCATCAAACCTAGAGCAATTAAGACAAGGGTGTCTCCACCAGCTTTAGGTGAGAATTCTATATATTGATTAGAATTAATACGTATGAGGCGGCTATTATTAAATTTATTATTGCTTATCTGAAGGATTTCAGATAAGGGATTGACTTAACCAGAATAGGTGACAATGTGTATGTGCAATTCAATATACATTGTATAATATATTTCACTTCAAATTCAGTTAAGTTTGGAAACAGAATTTTATTGTGGTAGTAATAACTTTCAATTATTTCAGCAAGTCTTGGTAAACAACAATACGTAGGTTCATATACAGTAACAAGTTTTTTCATGGTGTTATTATTCTATTTTTGAATGGTGTTATTATTTTTCAATTTTTATTCCTCGTTTTTTAGAAGTCCTCTTCTGTGTGTAGAACATTGTGAACATGGTCCTCAAGGACTTCATGGTTCCCAATGGGATCACCCGAGATATATTCTTACGAATTTTCATCGGTTTTAACAGAAGCACCTAATAAGTAATAAGGTGGGAAGTATCCTTGCTATTATACTTCCTATAGTTATTCAAATAGAATCATCTATTTGATTGATTCTCCTTTTATATCTATATATAAGATCGATAAGGAGGAGGAGAATCTGTGCCCCTGGGCTCTCTCTGGGTTTCTTGATTTTTATAATAGGAACCCTAAATCACTAAGATAAGGAGGAGATTTCTGAAAGCTCGAAGAATGATTTTACGTAGGGTGACTACAATTCTTATTTCTTAGTTACAGAAAGCCCTTCTCAAGGAAGTAAGCCAAGAGCCACTCATCTGAGCCAGCTGATTCTAATTCTGCTGCGCCGGTGCGCAAAGCAAGCACGCTTAGACTGCGATGCGCAATATTTGGTCTGCCTATCATTGTCCATTAAGGGTAAGGGCTGACTCCGCTAGGCAAGAGGACCACTACTGGGATTATTCAACTACTAACTGATGACCAGGGGACTACTCTTCTTCCTCCACTACTGATATTGACTGATCCGTTGATAGGATAGCGGAGGCAGTTGAGAGTATATCCGGAGAAAGATAAAGAACCTATGCAGCCGTAGGGAACACAAAGAGCTCGTTCAGTTTCGTGTTTGGCGAAACCCATTAATTAAACAAAGGGCCTGTCTTAAGCATATTGATTCGATTTCGACATCGAATTAGACTCATCCAACGCGGAATCGACTCAAGGAGAAAGAATGGTGTCTTTGGTCTTCTATGGAAGCGAAGTAGGTTACTCTATGTGAATGTGAATTCACGATGTCGGACTGGATAAACTATCTCAAAAGTAAACCCCAATTGAAAGGGGGTGATTAGTACACCAAAGGTAGTAACTATAAGGTAGAAGTTTGGGTTGATTCGATTCCCCCGCTTGCCAAGTCTTCTTCAAATCCTGCTTCCTCTCTGTCAAAATCTTTCTCTTCCATCTTTTTGGTAGAATCTGATTGTTCCAGTGGTATTAGAATGATAGGCGAGCTCAGTATTGAAAGAGGAGAATTCAAAGAAAAGAGGAATCCGTGTTCTAAGTCCTGATCACAGATATGACGGTGACCTTAAGTTTAGGCAAGGGAGCCAGAGAGTATCCAACCGATCCGCTGCCTTAGAACCTGGGGTCTGGAGAACTACTAGCCTTGATTCCTTGTGCTTTGCTTCCCTCCTCCATTGGCCGATCGCCTTCTGAAATCGCAAAGACAGGTATACGAGTACGAGTCTTCCTTTGAAAGAAGTGTGCTTTTCGCGGAGCTAAATTGAATCGATACCACAACACAAATCCAATAAGTAAGTGAGGAACTCTTTCTTTTTGGAGAGCTAGGTTTGAATTAAAGACGCTTCCCGAAGCTAGGGATATCTTCAGCTTCACTTCGTCCACCCTGCACTTTGAAACTGAGCTGAGCGTCTGAAAGTTCCATTCAAGTTCATAGAAGATATCCATATCTTCTTACGTTCTGCTGCTCTTCACTATTTCCCCGTCTCTCACTATCAGGATCAGTCGTCCCTAGCCCGCTCTCTGTGCTCGCGGACAGTCTTACTATTACGCTCGTATCTTACTCGTTTTCAAGTATGTAACTCGTTTATTCCGCATGTAGCCCACGAAAAATTGCGTCTTTTCAAAGATCTCGGCAGTTTAGAATGATTCATTCCATCAAGAATAGCTTAGTGAACCTTTCGAGCCAAGCACCTTTCCAATATCTATGGTTATGCTCGGGGGTCAGTTTCCTTTTGCTGCTACTACTACTACATCAGTCAAATAGTTTGAATGCCTAATTAGATGCGGTTTAGGCCATTGGATGGCATTTCCAAGTGACATGCTTCTTCCAAGTGAGATGGCTTTCGAGAGGTCTAACTAAGGTACAAGGTACTCGACTCACTTTTCTTGTGCAGGTATAGGAAGATTCCTTATTCCCTCCTTCTACGTAGCTTTTATCTGGAAAAACAAAAAGAAAAGCCCCTTCCCTTAGTGGGTTCATGTGCGGATAGCTCTTTGCCGGTCTTTTTTCTTTTCAAAAAAAGGGGAAGCAACGCGGGCAGGCAGAACCTTTCTTCCCATCAGGGAACTTCAAACATATTGAAAAAGTCCCACTCAGAATGAGATAATACAAGAACATGGACATCCTTAAGTGAAAGTTAAGGCAAGGGGGCTGCTAGAGTACAGTATTCTGTAGCGGACATGGCCTAGCTTTCCTTTCCGTCTATGGCTAAGGCTATGATCCCGTCAAGCCGAATGTATGTCATGGAAAAGTCTACCTCGAGTTTACCGGTGGCTTTCTCACTCACTCCGGACATCCGGAAAGCCTGAAACCAGAGGGCTATAATGCTTTTCTCCTTTAGATGCTGTCTTAATACTCTTCATATTATATGTGTGCAATACATATAATTATACCTTTATCTTTAGAAATAAAAATGATATTCCTTCATTTTTGCAGCCACTCTATAGACAAGAAAAAGATCAACATAGAATAGGATCTATCTAAATAGGGAATCTAAGGGCGCTAACGAAGGATAGATTGGGCTTGCTGCTAGGGGAGACCTACCTATCGGCTTGATTAGCTGCCCGGAGATCTCTTCCTTCCTGCTTGCTTATGCTCAAAAACGGATTATGCCTTTTGGTCAAGCTGATCGGGGAGGAGGTGGAGTTCGTACTATATTCTAGCCTTTCTCCCTTTTTTATAAAAAAATGTTATATTTCCTCCTCTTTTTCATTCTTTTTTAATAGTTCCGCCGTGTGAAGGTGAATTAAGATCCCATTCCCATGGCCAATTTCGTTTTTTATTTATATAAAGAGTAAAGAGTGCAGATCTTCCACTTTTTCGACAGCCATAATCTAAATTAAATAGAGATGTTCGGATAACTTATAATGATCAGATCATCAACATAAACCAAAAAGTGCAATAGTAACGATGTAAGACTCCTCCTTCTTAGCTCTTAGCTTTTCGCTTTGAAGAGGACCGAAAAAGTGGAGATTCTTTAAAAAAAGGGAATTTCAAAGTCAAGGCTAGTGAAAGGAAAGGTTATTCAATTCAATATAAATCTTCAATAAAGTAAAAAGAATAGTCACTGCTTAGGTTCAGGCACTTTCACCAGTACTTTTTCCAGCAGAAGGAATTGGAGTAGCAGTTGCAGATCGATACGCAGTCCATCTTCAAGAGATGAGCTATTACGCCAAAGGTTTCTTTTATTTCAAGGTTAAGTAGCCAAGTCAGAAGAGGGCTCACCAACCACCAGGAAAGAGGTCTTTATGGGGAGCGTCTGGTGCTCCATTATAAAAAATCACGGCAGCATTTAGGACGGTCTCTTCTACCGGCTAGCTTCTTTCAAGGCAAGGGGAGCTCATCTATTCATTTCCCTCTTACGAGCCTATGCTCAGGATGTTCTTCGATCCCAGCAAGTTCTTCGCTCGTGGGCTACCCTCTTAGCCCGTTCTAAGCTTAGATCAATACCTAATGATACAGGTTCCATCAATTTAATTTCCTCGGCCCTGAGCTTTTTGAGATCAAGAAAACAAGCCTTTTGGTGCTAAAATAACTCCCCTTGGGTAAGGAAGTTTTGGTAAGGACGTCAAGAATATACGTCCGAGGGTTAATAAAAAATTAAGTGATCGGAGGAGGAGTCCTCCCTCGCCTTTACTTCAAACTCCTAAAGCCTTCGAGCAGAACTCAAAGCGATCATAGCGCGGATCCACTTACCTACATAGCCATTCTTGCGGATCCGGGCGTGGTTGTTTCGCAAAATTTCGCTTTCAGTTCGTAGAGTGGATCAAACATGTGTTCCGCTTGATTCGTTGGTGCAGTCACTTCGTCATCTTATGATTTGAAACTTGATTCCGCCTACACAAACAACGTAGTTGTTGCTTGGTGATTTTCGTTTGCTTTGTGTGCTCCTTCGGTTTTCTAGTAGCAAGATCTGGCTTTTGGTTTGAAGATTGAATCAGTGGTCAGCCTGTGCTTGAACGACGGCATTCCAAGAAGCAACTTCCTATGTTATGGGATAGTCCCCTATTGATGGGCTTGATATTGGTTCAAATACCATTCGTGAGGTAACTCTGCCTCTTCACTAGAGTCGAGTTAAAGATAGCATAGCCTTTGATCAATAGGAAGATTGAGACTAGAAGTCTAGTCTCTCTCAGGTCCAGTTTCGATCTCGAACTAACTTACTTTACTTAATAGGCCGGAAGAGAGAGATCAACGACGGAGCTACTAGCTACTAGTTGGAAAGGACGAGACCACCTTTCGTACATTTCTACTGGTCAAGACATTCGAATAGCGAACGAAAGACCAGGAGATTGGATCTAGAAAGCACTTCCAGCAGGGTTGACGGCTGTGTGGCCCTCATTCAGCTGGAAGTAGGAAATCAATCCCGGCACGACCGATGACTTAGTCTCCTTCTCCGCTTCGACTCAACCACCTAACCTCTTAGAAAAGACCCGATAGATAGCAGCTACCTAAGGCGCTTTTAAGCCCTTCACCAATCACGGTCTTTCATCTAGTAAGTCCGAGTACTATGTTCTCCAAGCTTGACTAATAGAATAGGCAGGCCTTTTAGAGAGCAGTAGAATTAAGGGTTAGCTCTGCCTTCTTTCCAGCATAAACCGCGAATTTACCATCTGTTATGGCCTCGTAACTATTAGACTTGAAAGAAACGAGAAAGATCATAAAAGTTTTCAAAAAGAACAAAGACAAGGATTTACCTATAGGAGAATCCTGTCTACAATCATCGACTACTCGAAAGTCAACTCATCTCGGAGCATGGAAAGAAAGAGAAAGCCAAGGAATCGAATTACTTTTTTCTGACAAAGAGAAGGCTGAATATGGACATTCAATTGGATCTTTAGGCTTTGCTTTCAAGACTCCCGCGTGAGATACTCCAGCTTTCAAGAAATTAAGGGATGTAAGTGATTAGCTTAGGACTCCAACAGGTCAAACCCCAGAAAGGGCAAAGCAACTGCAATTAGATCAACTGAAACTTACAGGGCAGCGGGAAAGCTACTCCAAGTAAACTGACTAGCCTACGCTAAAGAACCTCTTCGCTTTGCTTTGTTCGAGTCACTTTGTCCCTCTAAACAAGGGAATTTGAAAGCTTTCGTGTGAAGAGTAAAGGTCAAGCTAGAAAGCCAGGTTCTTTCACCAATCCATCGAGTGTAATTCCTGCTATTGGGAGTTCTGCATTAAAGTAGAAGCTAGCAAAGCAAGCCAGGGAAGCTAATTGCGACAGTTAAGCTCTTTCAAGTTTGTAATCTTTTGAAACCTGTTACAGATCCTGTTAGCAAGCCATTTTCTTTTAGCCAGTTTCAGGCCAGGCCATTGCTTCTGGATAAGCCATGGAAGACTCTGGAGTTTCAGTGTCCGTAACAGTTTTTCCTCCTGCCATGGGGAGTTCCCCACCAGTCCCTCATCTAGTAGACTTCGTATCCGTCCCCTGTCCTAAAGTCCTAAGGTCTTCACCTGTTCTTTGCCAAAAAGTTAGTTTAAGTTCTAAGCCCATCTTTAGTTGGAGTTCTCCTGCAGCCCTTGGGAATGACCTTAATCGAGAGGGAATTTACTTTGGTTGTCGGTCCAGTTCCAGTATAAATATTCCAGTCTAAATAAATAGGGGCAGCCTTCTAGGATGATGACCAAGAAGCCGTCTTTCTAGTATGATCGCAGAGCTAGAGTCGGCTCACCAATTCATTTCTGGGGAAGGGGCCTTGTGCCTCCCTACATGCATAATCTATCCCGAGCTAGGTCTCACGTGCCGGGACCTCCTTATGAAGCATGCTTATCAGAGAGGTCGAGGGAGCATTTCGAGGCAAGTTTCCGGCCAGCCGATGAGAGTTTGCTTAGGAAAACAGGTAAGAGATTGAAAGGCGTATTTCAAGCAAACCTGTTAGCGATGTACTTCTAATTAGATCAGTTAAGCCATCCGTAAAGGTCAAGCCCTGTCACTCGACTTGGGAGAATCATTCTTTTTCTCAAATCTTCTTATTCTCCTGGCCAGTTCCTCTCCGCGAACTATTAGATCTATCTTAGCTTTTTATGAGAATACTATAGAGTTACGAAGTAACGTAAGAGCGATTAAGCGTAAGAGCGTAGTTTACGTAGCGTAAGACCTTTTTCTTTGAAAAAGCGATAGCTAGAGCGAGCGGAATACTTGAAGCGAGTATATAAAGAACTAGAGTAGAAAAAGCGACTAGTTGGAGAGAGGGGAAGAGCTTCACTCAATCCCTGCCTTTGCATCTTTCTTCTCTGAGCCCGGTATCAAAATGCTTGACTATCTCCCCGAATGAGACAGATTTCCTCTCTCTGCTCTGGAATCAGGAAGGAGAATGTCACTATGGGAAAATAGAATGAGCATGCGTCGGCCTATGCTCAGGGTCACTCTTTTCATATCTCACGCCCGTTGGCCACTAAAGCGAAGTGATCAGACGCCCGTTGGCCACTAAAGCGTAGTGATCAGAATATTAATCCAACAGCAAATATCATCTCATCTCACGCCCGTTGGCCTGATGTTCGAAAAGAGCGGATTTGTTCAAGCAAGCTAATCAAATTTCCCTTTCTAGGGTAGGGTTACGGTACGATGTCATTACTCTCTTTTGCTCTCTCACCCCTTGAAGAAGAGCGAACAGCTGATCTTTCCTGGTCCTTTCGAACCAGTCTTTCTAAACCTGGAAAAATACTTTGGCTACGATTCGATCTCGAAAGCCCAGACTTCATAAAAGGCGACTGCCTCTTCCACTGCTACATGAACCATCCGCTTCTTTTCCGATGCTGCTTCAAATAAGTGAATAGATCTTTGTGATTCGGTTCCTTTTCCTTGGTGTGGAAAGATCTCTGCCATAAAACAAAAACAGAGAGCTCGTAGGCCTTGACCTTATTCTATAGTATAGAACAGAGGGAGGCATTCTGGGCCGACTACTACGACTACATGCGCATCTAGTGCAGTGGCTTGGAATAAAAACCTTGACCATCTTCCGAAGTTCTAAATAATCTACTGATCAAAGGCTGTAGGGGCGGACTGCTCTACATTCAGCCACGCCACAGTGACCCCGAAGCGATCTTCTTCTAGTTGCGGGGCGAAATCCGGCATCCAATTACTGGCTCTGAATAACCGGCCCAGCAATAAGTTAAGTTAAATTCTTCCATAACATAACGGGGCGGGGTTGCGCGCGAGCCGAGTGACGTAGGTGCACAAGAGTACTTCGCGCCACAACCATCTCTTTTTATAGGTTCTACGGACCGATGCCTGCTGCTTCATCTGGGAGAAAAGAATCATAGATATGCCGGTCATTAGAAGGAAGAATCGCCATAAAAGATTCCTCGTGTATCATCTGTAGCAAAACTATGAACGGGAGCTAGCAATCCGGACCGTATTGAAAAGGTTCCTGAGACACAGCATGGAAGAGTCACAATATTAAGAAACGAGGTCCAAGAATGAAGAAGGGGTAGAATTACTGAATGAATACGAGCTGTGGCTAATACCCGAGGCATAAAAGAAGCATTTTCTACGGGATCCCGAAACCACCAGCCACCCCGACCTAATTCATGATAAGCCCACCAACTTCCTGGCAAGATGCCTACGGTTAAAAACCACCAACATGTCAAGATCCAAATTCGAATTGGTTCCTGGTCCTGGTCAGAGACCACTGTGTTCGCGCCGGCGGTCCAACAAAGAGGCGAAGTAGTGGTATCTTTCTTTCCATTACGAACGACACGCTTCGCCTGCGCCCTCCCCGTGTTCACTAGCGCTCCTGTGCAGAGCGAAGAGAAGGCGAAAAAGCGCCGCCGAAGCAGCATGAGCGGGCTTCTATTGCTACGTAACAATAGAGCAGGATAGCATTTAGCGCCCACATGTTTGGTAAGAAGCTCGCTTGTTATACGGGATCCGACGCATCCAGCAGAGCGAAGCAGCGTTCCATTCTTTTCGGCGGCATCCTTTCGCATTGGCGGCGAGTGGAGTGCCACAATCCCATTCATCATTTTGGATCTACATAAGCCAAAGCCCATAGCACTGGCGACGTCTCCGGCATAAATGCAAGGAGGATGTATAGCTGATATAGGATCTTGTGGAACAGGATTTGATTCTGCAAGCGGTTCGGTACGAACGAAGAAATTTCGAACAAAAGGATCGGAACTCGCTGATAGGAAAGGAGAGAAAAACAAAGCAATGCCAAGAGCTCCGTCAATCCGCTGTTCATCGATAGACGAAGCTCTCTCTTTATCATCTCGTGCCAGATGCAACAAAGGATGAGTTCTTTTTCCTTCTCGCGAACCACGGGAGCGCCTAGCGCCCAGAGGACTATGGATTTTCCTTTCAGGGTAAAGCGGCGCATAAAAAGGGTTGGTCCGTCAAAAGCAAAAGTCCGGCTCCTTCGCGAACGAAGTTCAGAATCAACAAGGGTTCGTAGAACGAAGGAGTGTACAACTGGAAAAACCCACTTTTTGTTCGTAACGAGGGAGAGATAGAATGGAGTTCTTCACGAAGTTCGAGACAAAAAAAAAAGTTTCTCTATGGCCTCCTCGTTTTGAGACATTATGGCTTTGGGGTCGACCCCGGTAACAAAGAAGGAATCCATAAAAATTGGGGATCCGACACCATGATAAAATACTACCCTCATGATTAGACCATGTCCCTGAGATTTGATAAAAGAAAGGTGCATTAGCGGTTAATACGTTGTAATTGGATAAGTTATTAGGAATATGACGGAACGAAAGACCAAGGAAAGAAAGAAGAATGCACCAAAATGCAGGTGCTGCACCAAACGCTGGTGGTTGTTTCTTGTTGTAAGTGAATGCAAGGAAAAGACCCGGAAATAACGAATAATGAAACAATTCATATATTGACATTTCGTGCTCATTTCCAAATTTCTGCTTTTTATTCCCATCATCCGGTAACCACAGGATGATCCACAAGAAAGGTGGCAGGATTCGAACCTATGGCCGGCCCGACCCTGACCTGCTGAGTTGGGTGGCCGGGTTAGCACCCCTCGTCGCCTCTGTACCCGAAACAGATGCGCTGCGCTACCCAGCGCTACACCTTGTCTCCCCTACCCCTCTTCTGGTTATGCCATTACCAATCCGGGTAACCCCGGACCGGCCGCCCCAGACCTAATAAGAACGATTATCCTTATGACCAAACAAGGACCAGCTTACTTACTTCTCGAGCGATAGTTCCACGATCCCGACCAGCAACTTGTTGTGAGTAGGGGCATCCAAGCTTGCCCAACCTAGTAAAGGGGCTTGGAGATAGAGGGGATGAAATCTAACCTTTGCATCGATGTTTAGCAGGGCGGGTCGCTTGAGTGTCAAAACCAAGCGGTGGTTGTTTGTTTTTCCTTGGCTTATCGAACCAGCGTATGCCTATTCCTCCTTTGATGACTCCCAGTAGAGAAAGCCTAAATTTGCCGATGTGGATTGAAAGGAAGTTGTGGATGAACATAGATCCTTCCACCTATCCGGAGTGTTGGAAAGAAAGCAATGGTTTTTGTATTTATTATTTCCCGATCACTGGAAGCAATCTTCATTAGCACAAGGATCCCCTCACAGCAACCTCCACTACAATAGAACCCGACAATGAGTTTACGAAGGCTTCGAGTAGTGCGAGATAGGCTAATCACCAGACTGCTCTGGAATAGGTTAATCGCCGGAGACAAGAACGAGTTAATCTAGTTTCGAGAACATGCCTTACTATACTATAGGGCGTAGAGTTTCTAAGTGAAGGCAAGCGCAACTATAATTATCTATTTCATATCCTCCCTGTCAGCGGGGCAGGTCCGCTATAAAGCCTACCGGCCAGAAAGTCCTCAAGAACGGGAAAGCCGATCAAAAGACTATTCCATAACCGACTCTTGTTGCCGAATCGAGGGGCTTGGCTTGTACCAGGCTCTAAAAGAGTTTTCTTCGAGCGAGCAGTCTTTCTATCCTTTTTTGGGGTTGCATGCCTAAGGCAATGTTTTTCGTTTTTGTAGATTGAGATGGATTGATCTTCGCTATCGTGCCTCTTCCTTGTACCAGTGGATGCTGCGGCAGTGCCTAATATGAGTTTGCTCCTGCCTCCTGCCCCAGACAGCTTCGAGTTTCCCATCGATCGATTACAGAGGTTTCCACCACTGAACTTGCTTATGCTCCCCTTTGATCGAGTGCTATTTCTATAAATATAAAAAGATTGAGTAGGAAAAACTGGAATTGGCTTTAATCGAGATTGCCTCGGTTTCTTAGGCACATGAGGAAGCGGAAGCGGTCTAACATCTTTTCAATCGAAATCCCAATCAAAGACAAGTTCTACCAAGGCCAGGATCTGAAAGAGAAGATTCACTTTACGGAATTCCAAGTGACATGATTCCTTCAGAAGCTAAAGTGGAATGATCGAAGTCTCCTTCAGGTTCAGTCGAAGAGATCGAACGAAGCCTTTTTACCATGAACCTGCCACCTCAACTCTTGCAATGGAGAATGAGGACTTTCCATTTATCTGATTCTTCCCAGCGGGAAAACATAGCTCCCTCGGGATTTCGATCTCCATGCCCTGTAGGGAAAGGCTTAACTATGACTCATGTAGGTTAAGAGGCTATCCCTACAAAAGAAAATGTCTATCTCTTCATCCGTTCAGAACGTCGACCTCGCTCCGAGCAAGCATCGAAGGAATTCCGGGTAGGACTCAAGGAATTGAACCCAGATAGGATAGATACAGCCTGTTACCTTCCGATCCAATTACCGAAGGGTAACTAGGCCGAGTAAGAAGACACTTTGGGATGATTTGCATTTGCCGCTGGCCGAGTTAGTCACGAAGTTGAGATCCACCTATTTATTATATAGGGTAGGGTGACCCGCCTGGATAGCACTGTTGATCCCGACCTCAGATAATATTGGTGACGACTTGGCGGCTCTTTCTCCCGAATCTGATTGATATCGAATCAACTATCGAAAATGAACTAAACTCTAAGCATAGGCGGGCACCTGACCTGCCAAACGTATTGTATTATTCTCCCTGCCAAGTTTACTACCCGCTAACGGATCCGATAAGAGACTCCAATAGCTAGAGTACTCTTCGCTACCGGTACCGGAAAATAAGGCAGGAAGGGCTTTCATTCATAACGAGTAAGTGCCCCGGCAGTCTCTCATTCAGACATTGGAAAAAACACTTTCTTCTAAGATGGTGACGGCGCAAGCAAATACATTCTCCGTGCCTTTAACCCTACGCAGAAGATACTTATGGTCACTGCTAACCCTGGTAAGGATGTATTGTATCATGAGAAGGTAACTGTGCCAAGTATGGGCTCACGCTCTTCGCGGTCCTCGATAGGAAGGGAAAAATCCCCAAATTGCCACAGACAATGCGTCATTGGAGAGGATGAAATGGTTTAGGCTCGCGATAGGGAGCTCCCGGACGCATACGCATAAAGGCATCCATATCGGCTTGCGCTCTTCTCTTACTTGAAGCGGCATGACAGAGTCACTTAGCTCGACGTTAGGAGAGTCAAGGAGGAAAGGAAAGGATTTCGGGCTCAGTGAATGCCTCTATAACGTTGTCATGAATTATACCTGAATGTGTATACACGGAAACCCGAGGTCTCTCATGGGGCATTCAAGCGCCTCTTTAAGCATACTGGCAAACTCTGGTGAGCAGCAATTGAACTGAACGTTCCAAGTGCATCCAGCAGGAATCGAACCTACGAATTTGCCTCTTTATTAGGTTGGTATAGGTTGGGCGCTTTAACCATTCAGCCATGGATGCAAAGAGACTCAGCGAGTGAACTAGGTTTTGGTATTCCTTCTCGAGCTTCGATTTCTTCCGTTAAAGGAGATTCGAGAAAAGATGGAATAGGAAGACGTGTTTCCAGAACAAAGAAGATACGGGTTGAAAAGGGGAGTTAGCAAAGTTAGACAAGATTGGAATGAGCATAGGAACGTGTATTGATGTACCAGATCGGCTAATGCTCCCAGGTTGATGCGATGTATTCCACCAGTTGACTGAAGACTTGATTATTGGTATATCGATCGGTCCAGCACGAATTGAAATAGAAGCCGGTTCGACAGGAAGCTTTTGAAAACGCAGTGCACCCAGGTAAATAAGGAACGAGATGAATACAGAGGTTAAACGAGCATCCCACACCCAAAAGGTGCCCCACATAGGTCTTCCCGAAACCCCCAGTAACTAAGGTAAACAACGTAAAAAAGCACCCATTTCTATACCGGTTCCGGAAGAGCGAAGAAAAAGGGGATGCTTTGTTAATAGGAACAAGAAAGTGTTTATAGCCGTAGCGATATAAACAAGAATACTCATCCGAGCCGCAGGAACATGTACATACAGAATACGAGAATTTCCACCTTGTTGAAAATCTAGTGGTGCTACCCGAAGACTTAAATGAATAGCCATCGCTGTTAAGAACAACCAAGATCCAATGATAATTTGCGCATAGCTTCTGGTCTTTGACATCAAAAAGAAGGTTGTAATAACGAAACTGACATGTGAGAATTTGGTCCTAGCTAGTGGAACAAGAAAGACATGGATCTATATTCAATACGCAATCAAAGGATTTCCCCCAACGAAGAATTCCCCCTGCTTTGCTTTGTTTTCGCTCCGCTCGTGCGTGGCACTCCTTGCTCGCGGAGCGGCATACCGAAAAAGAAAGGTTTTGGAAGAAAAAAGTAAATTGCCCAATGTTTCTATTAAGTCAATTAAATTCCATCCAGCTCGAGTTCCTTATTATATAACGCTTCCATCAGTCTCTGATAAGGAAGGCTACGGTGCGTCCCATGGTTCTCCATTATATTCATGTGTTTAGTGTAAGTTTGTAATGATAATGCCTTACCATTAGGGTAGAAGAGGATGCCCCTTATCTGGTGCCTTTTATACATGAGGGAATCCTCGGAAAACCTGTCCGAACGAAGTGCTTTCTCTATCTTTAGTTCCATCAGGAATTGGGTTTCCAAAATGGACTCGCGAACTTCGTCAGACAAAGAACGTCCTAGACTGTTAATACCAAGACGATCGTTGAGTTCTTGGCGCCTCTGTCCGCCCTCCAGTAACGGGTGATAAACCTCCGCAATAGGCGCTGCGGGTTCACCAGGATTGGGAGAGGTCGGGTCCGGTTGGTTTACGCTGGTCTCGGAATTACCAGTGGAACTGCTTCCAAATAAATCGGTCCACCTGAAGCCCCTTCCTCCAGCGCCCTCACCTGATCCTGAGCCAGAGGCCCCCGAAGGAGCCATCATGTTACACGAAATGTTACACGATTCTGAAATGAATAATTTCAGAGACCATGCAACGGCCAAGGCTAGCCCACCTGAGAAGCCCATCTTGATCAATAAAGACGAGATGGTGCGGCTTCCCGCGGCTATGAATGCCTTAGAAAGGAAAAACGGAAATAGTTCCATTTTGCCAAGAAGCATAAAGATGGAAGAAGATAGAGTGATAAAGGCAACGAGGAGCAGACACGGGTAGAATTTTCCACTATAGAAACAACGGACCTTATTTGTCATAAAATTGAGATGAAAACAATGAAACCTTTTTGAAAACCGCTTTTTCATCTCTTTTACTTACCAGTTTTTCAGTCTTTTTCGCCACATAGGAGCTTTGGGAATTGAACCCAAGACAGACCCTTGCCCCTTTCTCGTACTTCGTACTTTTTGCTTTTGTTCACATACGCTTTTTTGTGGGGCGGTGACTGAAACATTTCCTTTATGTTGATAGAAACAACAAGAGAAAGGCCAGTCACTGAACACCAAGCCAATCTCGATGAAAGTCAAAGCAGCCTTCGGACCCTGACGTGAACGGACGCTTTGTCATTAGAGTGTGTTAAAAAAACGAGAAAGCTTTTTCTTTTTTTGTTTACTCAACCCGTAAAGACAAACAAAAAAGGGATCCGCCTCGAATCAAAACGTTCTTTCTTTTCTACGCTTTCTTCTCTTATGATATTTCTAGTTTGATCGAGGGTTCTCCCCAATATGAGATAGGTTGCAGCTATAGTCAGAACTCTAACTGGGCCAATTGCGTAATTATGACCTGAGGTGAGGGTGCGATGCCTATCGAAGAAAGGTTGAAGAAGAATAAGAAACTCCTGGCGTTTTTCTATTAAGTATGCTTCACCGAATCCGTTAGGGCTGATGCTGTGAAAGCCTTGGCGAGGAATAAAAACCTCAATTCTGCATAGTGTTGCATGGCTGAAAGAGTTCGGCGAGTGACCTTGATAGCTAAGTCACAGAGATCATTGAATTGCTGGAGCGCAGTTTACTATGCGAGTGAAGAGATTTAAGCGAGCTAATAGCGAGTGGACTTTGGCAGGTGTCGGTAATCTGTAGCGATGGAGTACCCCATTACCTTTCTTTTGGTTTTTTCATCTACTCTCTTCGTGTAGGGTAATAGCGGTACGGCAAGATCATTCCGGCACAGCAACATCTGGTTTGCGGCTCTATTCAAAGACTAAGCGAGATCTCGAGAAGTGGTGTCTGTAGCCTGTTGATCGGCTTTCTCCTATCTGTTCTTCTGAACAGTTCTAGAAAAAGGGTGGGCCTATTTCCAATTCTTTTTGCCTGAGAGCTTGTTTGTGCGGGCTCATGTCCGTATTTCCGTACTTTCATCTCATTCCCTTCCTCTATATGCTCTTCTCTTTCCTTTCCTTTCTAAGCGGGGTTGGAAGCGACTCTCGTACATTCGCTTTCCTCTGGCAGCACGATGCCAATTCCGCCTCAGAGCCAGAAGATAGTGGTGGTTCCTTACCGTTACAGAAGAGCTGAATTGCGCGGGGACGAAGGCCCTTAGGCCAGAGTCCATGGTATATGTATCTTTTTCTAGTTGAGGGGGACAAGGCAGCTTACGGTGAGGAGGAAATACAATACATACACCCCATTTCGACCTCGCCCTGTGTCATATCATAAAAGTCCTTCTCGTTCCATCCATATATACTGAGTTAGCTCGGGAGATATGGAAAAAGCCCCCAAAGGAAAGTCCCTTTCGCTCTAAGGATGCCGGCCCGTATTTTCACGGCTGAATCTTTCTCTTCATGGATGCTCCGCGTGTGGTCCTTGATGCTTTAAGCTTCCCAGGCCTTCTTCGCGTTCTTTCGGTTCCACCGGATTTTAAGACTCCCGTAGGTTAGTTTACCGATTTCCCGAATCTGACTCTTTGGTTTCGTTCATTCGCTTTAGCCCATAAAGTCACCAAAAGGATGTCGCTTCTGAAGAGGAGGCGGAAATCCGTAGAAGAGATAGCAAGGACCAGGTACAGGGCACATCAGGCTCTGACAAGACCTCGCCTTGGAACCGCCTTAGTCTTTTGGGGATCAAGATCTTTGTGACTCTGCAGAACTTAACTTTTCTTAGAGGATCAGCACGGCACATTATTCGGATTCGGAGGTTTAGGTTTCAGACTGATGGAGAGACATCTTTTGTTAGGAAAGCCTTCTATCGGGGGCTCAAAGTGGTAAGTTCAGCGTTCGAGCCGATCCCCTAATAGAGGTGTGTGTGTTCCTAAGAACTCACGATCTACTATTTGCTTGGTCAAGTAGGGCCTTCTTGGTTGTGGTGGTTCGAATCCAATTCGTGAGAAGAGTCCAAGCGAGAGACTATAACAGTCAAAAGGCCTTCGGTTAACTATATCTGCTTCTATTTATTAGAAATACTAAAGGAAGGGGAAACCCTGATCAAGAGGAGGCTAAAGATTAAGGGATACCTTACGAGTACATGGGCAAGAAGCAAGTTTGTTTGCGAGCAGATTCTGACAATCCAGTCTATGAGAAGTCGAGATCGGCTTACTCAATTCTTATAGCGGAGTGAGTGATGGAGCGACCCAAAACAAACGAAGAAGGAAATATCACAGAAGAAAAGCTTACCTGCGGAGGGTATCAAACTCCTGTCGAAAAACAGCCCCTGGTGGTGCATATCGTGGTCCCAGAAGCGGTACGACCACCTCATCCCTCTAGGGAAGCCCATAGCTTAAAGCAGAACTTACAAGCTTCTCACTGACCTTCGTGGGAAAGCTAAGTGCCCCTATTTAGTAAGGCGCCCTCTCTTTACGCGAATTGGGTATTCCCCGAATAAGTCCTCACAACAAAGGTTAGGTGCTTGAGATCATAACTGCTTACAGCAGCGCTCCTGGCGCGAGACTCTTTCGCCTAGAATGAATTCGGTAAGGAAAGGAAGGGTAGAGCCTCATGGTCAATTGAATAGCACTTCCCTCAGAATTCTTGAATTAGAAATAAAAGGCTTTGCCTTGGTCTTTATTGCGCACTAGTCGGGCGGTGTGAATGAGAAAGTGTTAAGTGAGTTTTTATGGAATAGATGATTTGCCGCATCGTTGAATAGCAACACCTTTCTTATTACAGCAAACTACTAATTAAGATTAAGTAAGAGAGAGCTTTCGCGGCTCAGAGAAACATAAGGCCAAGATGGGTGATGAAAGGAGTCTTTCTGCCTTTCTAACTACGCTCCTTTCTTCAAGCAAGATCTATTTGGCTACGGCTTTCTGTTGTTCTTTTCAGTACGTACAGTGAACAAGAGATCATCAGCTACTTTAAGAACCTTATCCGAGTTAGAGCAAAAGAGTTTTCCAAAGCAGAGGCGCCCTCAACAAGAATAATCGCTTCTTATGTGACTCGACACTCCGTAAAAACCTACCAAAAAGGATACGCCAAAACAAAAGGCCCGAGAAAGTCCATCAATAGGCAATCACACATCAACCCCACGAAAGATGGCTTTTTGGGCTTTTTTGGAAGAAAAGAAAGATTCTCCTGTCTTCCTCTCTTAGTGTGCCAAGCATGAATAGATGGCAAGGGGGAAAAGCAAGAGCTTGCTTACTGTGAATCTGTCTCATAGCCTTCAAAGCGTGGACAAGAAGGAAAGCTGTCTGTGAATAGAATCAATCCCTTCTCGAAAGCCTTAGGAAGAGTGAATAGGCACAGTACGGGGATCGAACTCGAAGGAAGAAAGTAGCCCATTTTCTTTCTATCTATTCTTCCTCCCTCACTAAAGAGCATAGAATAAAGGAAAGACAATAATAAAGTCAAGCCAGCTCTTCCTGATCTGACATTGCCGGGAAAGAGACAAGAGCTACTCTTCCTCCAAGAACTTCTTATCTAGCGCCGTCTTCTTCCTTTTATCCGGACTTAGCTCTAATGGTTTTTTCTTTATTATATATTTTTTTACCCTCAGTCACTGACTCTTTCTCACATCTCGATCTCCAGAAGGCCTAATGAATCGATCTCTCTTTCTTTTTGTCTCATCTCGTGTTTATGAAGGTTTTCTTTTCTTCGTGGCTCTATCTCCTTTCCTCTTCCCATTCAAAAGGGTCCATTCTAACCGGCTTGGATTCAATAGCAGCTGAGTCAATTGGGGAAAGATCCGCTTGGTGCTTAAATGGGCATTGTTTGCCAGATTTCAGGAGGGAAGGAGTTGTGAAAGAAAAAGCTGCTTGAGAAGCTGTTGGGAGTTAGGAGGAATGCGCTTTTAAATCTTAAAGAAATGCCACTAGTAGTAAGAAAGAGGCTGGAGTGGATGCCACATCATCAAACAGCTCAATAGTATTAGACCAAATATAATACCTGAAACTCGAAGTTACAGATTTCACAACTCGAAGTAAAGCCTCCACCCCTTTCCAAACCGGAAGATAGATCGAAGAGAAGGGGGTATATGACTGAGCTTCACTCCTCTCCTTTAGTCGAGTGGTTTTCAACTCCAACCCTTGTTAGCCGAGTAGCTGCACTCCAACAATGTCAATGTTGACAAAACCCCGTGAAAAATGTATAAACTCATTTTCCTTCCCAAGAGTGACATCAAAATCGATACATTTTAAGAAACCCCGTATTTTTGATGTAAACTCATCAGGAGTTGGAGCTTTTGAGTTCCATCTAGTGAAGTAGATTCCAAGGTTGACTTCTCTGTCACTTCTTTTTGACCCTCCGGCCTTTGTTCCCCAGTTCTTATCCGGAGCTTAAACTGAGCTCATTAAAGTCTCACCTCGGATCAGATTCAATAAAAGGAGGAGATCGGGCAAATTACTTTAACAAAAGCTGCATTTCTACGTCCTTTTGATATGATTCTATTCGGAAATTTGAGATACATCATCGGTAGAACTATTTCTATCATCTGTGTTCGGGAGTATTCCTTCTTTCTCCCCTTTCTAGGGAGATGTGGACGAAGGCTACTTGAGCTCATTCTCACATCTCGGGGTAAGAGGCTAGGCTAGGAATAGGGTACAGAGGCTAGGACAGAAGAGTTCTTTTTCTTGCCGCAGGTAAATAAATAAGGTATTTGTCTCAAAGCATCTTCCTCTTTCAACGAGAGAGCGGGGTGGAAAGAGAACAACCGGTGTTCCGCCGATCTCAAGGGTTCCTCTTCTCCAGCAGCGAATGTAGCAGCCGACCAACGGGAAAGTAGTGAAATATGCTCTCAGGAGTCTTTGTTTGGGGGACAGGAGCGAAGGTTACTCGACTAAGGGGAACGAAGCTGAGACGAGACAATCTGCTGAGACAACGTCCGAAGATGCGAGACTGAAGGGGGTTTCCCACTGATTGACTAACTAAGGAAAATGGATTACCTGATCGACTGAATAAGAATAAGGATCCTCAACAGGAGAAAGCTCAATACCAAGATCAGGTTTTATGAGAATGGGGTAACCCCAAAAAAGTTCAAGAGATTCGACTATTGGTTTTGAGGAAGTGGCTTAAACCGAGGTGTTAGCGGAAATGGCATATCCAGGGCACGGCGCAGAGGAGGAGTGTCAAGAAAAGAGATCGACTAAAGCAATCAATCAGGATCGAGAGCAGGCGGATGCTCCCAGAACAGACCGAGCATTTGCTCGTGTTGGAGCTTCTCGTTTTCCACGGTTTGTATTTCTTGTTGAATTCTTTCAAGTCTTCCAGCGATATCCATGGCTAAAGCTCTTTCTTGCCGACTTCTAAGGCCCCGTCTCCCTTTGCCAAATAGAGACTGAAAGAAGCTTCTATTTATAGGCCTTGGAGGCCCTTAACCCTTTCTTATTATTAGTAAGAATTCTTGTCTTGGTATAGCCTTTAATCCCGACTTCTCAACATGAATTATGGCAGGAAGATCTTACACTACCGGGGACCGGCTCGGAGCAATCAAGCTCAAAGAGCACTACTGGGCGGAGCTTCTCAATCCAATTCCTTCATAATCCAAATCCAGTGAGAGAAATAACAGACACAGACAAGATGCTGACTGCTTATCTTATGCAATTTGCGGGAAAAAACCGTTCTTAGAAGTCGTTTTCACCTGATCGATCGGATGTCTTAGCCAGAAAGCAAGACTTTCCTCCTGCCTTCTCCTAGGGTGGGAAAGTCACTCTAAAAGCACTGGTTCCAGTTAAAGCGTAGAATACAAGGAAATAGGTAAACTCAACAAACAATCAAGTCAGCCAGGTCGGGTTCGCCTTCCCCTTTTGCCTTCTTCTTATGATGTAGTTGTAGAGGAAGCAGCCACTACACTAGAGATTTGAACATAAAAGGACTTTACCTGGAATTTCTTTAGGATTTCTTTACCAAAGGGTAGTTCTTTTAGGCAGTGGATGGTACAACGCAAAAATAAGGCTTTGAGACCTAAGAACTCAATTTCGTAAGAGACTATGCCAGATTGAATGTCAATGCTCTCATTTCTTCCGCGAGACAATATCTAAAATACAATCTCACATGTCGGTTAACCAAGGATATATCACTTGATTTTGCCCTCCCTCATTGGAATGGATGGCTCATAAGTCTATGCTCCAGCATCAGTTTATCATAAGCAAGACCTATAGAATGAGCTTAGATTCATCCATACCGTTTCAACTATTTCTTTTGATAAAAACTTGAATAACTCCCACACTTGAACAGGAAAACATCTTCACTTAAAGAGCCGGGAGGGCGGCGAAGCCAGTCTTGTGGAGCACCTTCCTTCAGTTAAGGTGTGAGCTAGGTATGTGTCTGGCGCTGGAAAGCCTTAGAGAGCTGCTTTGTCTTAAGCATAGAGCTGGGAAGGGTCATCTTAGGAAGCGGATCCCTTTGCTGAGGAAGGCCATATCCTAAGAAGCACTGAATTATACCCTTGGGGGCCCTTGCTTCAAAAAGATCATGTTGCACGCTTTGGAGCGAAGAATTTTGTAGATAACGATCATGCTCGTGCCGACCGCGCGTTAGGTGAAAATGGACATCACCGAAAGGAAAGACCACAAGACCGGGGCTGGCGCGAGGCAGGAAGCTACGATGCCGCGTTACGATCTGGTGCGACGATTTCCGATAACGCATTCGAACGATTGTCAGTGATTTGATTGGACTTCGTATCTAAGGCACTTGTTCCGCTCCAAAACCGGTGCCTTACCACTTTGACTCCATGCGCAGTCTGAGATATAAAACCACCTGACCTTTCTGAGTCGCTTACTTTAGCTTCCTCCCACCGCCCATGGAAAAGAATTCCTTTATTCTTTAGCCTTAAAAGCTTGTTGTTATTCCTTCCCCGAGCAAACCTTCTCTGAGCCAACAGCCCGATCCATCTTAGTTCGATTAGAAAGTCCACGCACAACGAGAGCGAAGTCATGCGAACTCAGAAGCAGCAGCAGCATTTGGTCCGTTTCCGGCCGGCCTATATTGCTTTCTCATCGCGGTATACTTGAAATCAATCTTTGCCTATCCGATGGAAAGCGAATCGAAGTTGCTTGCGCGCTTCTTTGCAGTGCTGTTCTCTACTGCATCTTATCCAGGACCCGATGCTTTGTCTCTTGTTGTTGCTTCGGCGGATGCACTTTGTCTAGGAACCTATTTATCTTATTAAGTATCAACCGATGGAACGGGGTCTCCCTGTGCTTCAGATAGGGACAGAGCTCGAAACTCCCCAGCGAATGAGGTAAAGACAGAATGAACAGTTGGTCGGGCAACGATTCCGGTTGAAGCGGATCCATCCTATGCCTCATCAGTCTCCGGCGCGCGTTGAGCTTTTTCTTCCTTTCCGTCTTTAAACCCACCTCCCTATACTGCGAAATGAGTTTCATAATCAGTTGCAAAAGAACTAGAATGAACACCATCCGGAGCTATGTCTGAAAGTATATTAATGTAGGTACGCTTAGCGCTTGGTAGGTCAGGAGCGGGGTTGTAGTATAGTAGTTCCAAATCGAACTTCTCGGTTCATTATAGGTTTTCCTAATCAAAAAGCCCTGTTCTAGCAAACTAACAACTCTAGTTTATACTGAAAGGAAATGGGCTAGCCAAACCCGACAATAACAGGCGAGAATTATTACGCGATTGCTGTTCAAAGAAGACAGGATTCACACCTTCCCTCAAGTAGACAGGCAAGTCTGACGTGCTAGCTCAATGTTGTTCATTCTTTGCTAAAGAAATGGGGGTTTTATCAGTACTTTTGCCAGTCAATGGGTGGAACATTAGGTTCCCTTTCTCGTTTTCTGGTTAGGAAATAGCTTCCTCAGCGATCTGCCTCATTGCAGGAGGAAGGAACCGGAGCAACCACTGGAAGGAAGCCTAATGGTATGATTTCAGATCATGCTTGGGGCGCTTCCGACTGTCTTAGTGCTTTTGAAGTATCCATTGAAATATCTCTTTCAGTGCCCGGTTTCCACAAAGCATTGCCCTTCGTAGCTGCATTAGGAGACATTAGATATACTCCGGTGATACACTAAGAGAGTCGGCTAGGTAGTACACAATGAGGATTCCCCGCCTGACATCTAGGAAAGCTCCTTTCTGCTGTGCTTGCCACTACTGCCTAATAGGGTTTTCGAGTAGAATAAGTAGGCTTTTTCGATTGAAGCTCTCCTCGAACCATTTCTGATGATTGAGCCTTTCCTGAGTTAGTGAGAAAACTCTGCTTTAAGCCTTTCTTCAGAGTTCTAGCAAGCCCTTCTTTGACCGGGCATTTCTGCGAGTTGATTCTACACCCATTCGGGGTATTTTCTGCCACATCTCAGTCTTTCTTTTCTAAAAACTTCCAAGTTTATATTGACTTATTTTTGGGGATTTCGCCTGGACGCCCCTATTTTTCATTCTTTTTTTTTCTTCCTTTAATATATCGTCTAGTTCTAGCGCTCTTGCGCTATCTTCATTATTTTTCTAGGGTTTCTCGAGCAGCTTCTCTTGCTCTTCAATAAGAGCCAACCCTTTCTTGTTGATCTCCTGAAGCTCTTTATAAGCTCTTGAAAGTTTTTGGTTGGCTTCGCGAAGTCTCTGATTCTCGGCTTCCAGTTCCAGTAGGTCCGACGAGGGGGCAGGCTCCGGCTCAGGGGCCGGAGGTCGGTTCAGATCGATAGCAGGTTCAGTCATTGGAGGTCGGTTCGAAGGACCGGCTTCGCTTATACCACCCTCCATAGAAATAGGCTGTTTATCCATCCCAGAAATAAAAAGCAGATCATCTAAAATGAAAAGAGGGGCTCCCCAAGTCAGCCCCCAGTCCCAAACCCAGCAAATAATAGAAAAGAGACACATATACAAAACCCATCGGTTTATCAATGAAAATTGAATCCTTTTTCTTTTTCTCAAAATCATTCGATTCCGTACAAATTAGCTTCTCCTACTCCTCCTTCGCTGACCGTGGGTCATCGTTGGTCCTCTATTGTTACTAGTTGTAGCGCGGCAGCTCGCGAAGCTAATCCTGATAGAGGTGCCGCGCAATCTGCTGCTTTTCTTCCCTATATGCTATTTTCTTGCAGCACATTCCCCGCTAGCACAACCTTCGTTTCTCCCCGGTTTCACCAGATTCGCCGCTTTTTATTGTGGAGGAAGGATACCAAAAACAAACCCTCTTTTTAATTCCATTTTAGTTCTTTAAGCAAGCCAAACTATGATAAAGAAAAGACAAAGACATGCTTCCGAGTTGGGGCATTCAATCTCAATCAATGCACCTGCTCTCTATCTACTAGCTTACTTTATCTCAGAAAGAAAGAAGTCGCTATGCTATGATACCTTATGATCATTCCATTGAAAAAGTCTTTATAGCGAGCAAGCCTATCTACAAGAGGACGACTAATATTTCATTGTAAAAGGGGAGAGGAAAGATCATAGGAAAGTAACCACCAATGGCGAAAACTCTGCCACATTGAATTTCATGATAGAGTGTATTACGTGTAAGCGGTTCCCTCTTCTGTCGCAACTATCACAGGAATCGTAAACTAACTCTTATTAATGCTTTAAATAACTGCTTTTATTCGTCAGAGTAGATAAGTATTATTTATATTATATTATTTAAGGCACGAAATTCATCGCTTAGAAGACCTGCGAGCCCCATGAGTACAATATCACATCTTCCTTCTCACTCTCACAGGCCATATCTTGACCAGATTGAAATTCGGCCAGCACTCTGTCCAGTAGTTCTGCTTCAGAGAGAAATCCTTGTTCTTTCTCTTGGTATCGGCTTTAGCTAGTGAAGTTCCGGGACTATAGGGCGTATCAGAGAGAGAGCCCTTTTCAACCCTCTGTTTTATGCTGTAGGGGCATAGGAGCCCACTTCCTACTATCCGGCTTTCCAGCCTACTAAGGTATAGTATAGTAGGTGCTCCCGCGAGTAGTCTTTCAGCCCCTTCTTCTTGGTAGTATTATGTCCTCCACTTCTAGTTGCTAATTCTACCTACCCTTCAATCTCCTAAGATTCACCGTTTACTGGCTCACTAAAAGCCTTTCCTTCACTACCAACGAGAACTAAGGCTGGACGCAATCGAGTTCTCGGTCTTAGTATTACCTAGCGTAAAAGAGAATCGAATCCCTTGATTTAAGCGTTGGAGAGGTTTGATGGACAAAAATGATTAGAATCCTTCGTTTCTAGCGGATCATAAAAGGCTCTCAGGAGAGCAGAAGACAGTGGATCGGCTACACTCTATACAATAATATCAATATCGCTTCCGACAGTTAGCGATTCCGCTTCGCTAAGTTCAGTGATGCTTATACTACGAGTAATTCTAAAAAGAAGAAATGGAAGATTTTGCACTTAAGGAACGGCATGGAGTGGAGCGGGATGGGAAATTGACAGTCGATCCTCTCTACACTGAGACCCCATCGAGCATGAATTAAGATGACGACAAGCAACGAAGAAAACGCTGTGAACAGAAGCTTTTTCGGTTCGGTTCATTCGAGTGTTCTATAAATATATATATACAATAGCCGTTTTGGTGACATCGACAACAACAGGCAAATCCTAAATCTTTGAAATGAGGGCACTTGGTTGGCTTCCTCTCATCACGATCTGGAGGGAGGTAATATGTAATATTTTGTCCTCAAGCTGATTTCGAAACGGGGATTGACATCAAAAGTAGATCGACGTGGATGCGTGCATTCTTTGGAATCCGATTCAAGCTCAGATTCAAGAGGGGATGGTTTCTTCAATCCATCGGTTTTGGCTATTGCTTTTCCAAACGGTGAATGTGAATGAGATCAAAAGCGGGTTTGTCAAATCCCCTCTTGGGGTAGAACAGAACTGTGAACAAACATCAATTGATAGCCTTCGTTCATTTCCAACAATTGATTGAGAGGAAAGGACTTCGAGTTCAGTCGAAGTCATGTGATGAAAACAAAGAAATCCGCTTGTGACCAGCTTCTCTTGTTGTTGTTCCTAGAAAAAGTAGAAGTCATGTGACAAGCAGTGCTTTTTCTCCCTGGATAGAGGCAGGGTTCAACCTCAAACCCTAGAATCATTTGTTCAATGTTCTCGTCTGAATCCCGACTGACTCATCTACCGAATCAACGGCATAATCATCAGAACCGACTGCAGCTTCATTGACTGAATGAACTGGTGCTGGCTGTAGCCGTGGGAGGTGGGGGCTCTACCAAAAGAAAAAGCATGCAACGACACAATCAACAGGTGAGCCCTTACCCGCACTCCAAGCAGGTGGGTATCGACGGACACAACGACTTAATCAACTGGATCCACCGAAGCAATTTCCTCTAGACAGAATGAGGCTCTCGTTGAGAGATCTATTAGTGATTGGGCCACCCCTCCTGGCAAAGAAAGAAAGGCAGGTTCAGGCGATTAATCAAAAATCTTTCCTTCCCTTTCCTTTCTTTATGACAGAACAATTGAATGATGCGGTGCGGCTGCAGGGCCTCTAAGATTCTGAAGAAGCTATTCATTATCCGTCCCTATTGAAGAAAAGACCTTCGGCATGATGGTAGTAGAGTAGTCGATCTGATCTCGCGCGCGGGCGGATAGAAATGCCTATTATAGATGAGGTAGGCGAGGGTAGCTTGCCGGCAAAAGAAAAGGCGTGTATGGTAGTCTTTTGTTTGATGAGAACGGGAAGGGCAATTGATTGCAACCTTTTTCGGCCTGGGGTTGGGTGGGGTCAACTGGAGGAAGACAGCACGGGGCAAAACAAAGGGCAGAGCTTCGAGTGAGGGCTGTCGAAGAGCAAAGAATCAAGTCACTCGAAGCTCCTCTGGCGCGCCCTAGCCGAGCGGTCCTCGCCTGCACAAGCAAGCGGATTAGCTCCCTCATTCTCTTATTGTGCCGGCAGGCCTGGGCGAGCGAGGTAAGGTTAGATTAGAGGGAGGGGACTGCGAACGCCCGTCCCATGAAGCGCCAGGGAACCATGCATTCCTCCCGTGCTGGGCTCTCGCGTGTCCGGGGTCCGATCAGATCAACCAGCGCCCGGTTTACGGAACAAGGAGTTAAGCAAGGGCTGAGAGAAGAACCTGGCCGAAGTCAGTGTTGTGTTCAACTCCGCGGGTTGGCTGGTTGGAAGGGATTGCTTTCTGCCGTCTTTCTTTCCCTTCTCTCTCTTCTCTTAGCAAAGTCAAACTTTTGGCTTGCTACAAGCTGGGCTCAGGGACTGCAGTCAGCCGCTTCCCCTGTAGTCGTCAGCTCGTTCTTGACAGATCCGATCGGGTGTTCATAATCTGGAGTAAAAGGATTCGAACCTTTGCATGCCGGTACCAAAAACCGATGCCTTACCACTTGGCTATACTCCATACGGCCTGTTTTGGACGGTAAGAACGGGGAGGTAGGCGAAGGTAGCTTGCTTCTCTTCTCCTAGGCTACCCGCACATGTTATTCGCGAAGAAAAGGCAGCGAGCGGTTATTCGCTTAGTAGAGCTACCGACCGCCGGACGACGACCGCTTCTTGTTCTCGCCCAGCCGCTTCTTTTTATTTTTTTCTTTTGATTTTATTATTATTTAGAATCCTAGACTAAAGAAGAAGCTCCTGAATCAGCGCAGGGCCAAATCAGCAGCAGGAAAACTGTACTAACCCGCCGCCGGTGACTTTCTCAGGGCTCCGAAAAAGAAGAAAGAAGGTTCGGGTCTTCTAATGAAGCGAAGGTCCCCCTTACTCTCTATTCTCTCTTAAAGCTTTATAAAGCTCTAAGAGAAAGGGTTGGTTAAGAACTATTGACTGTAAACCATAGCTGTTACAGTCACTCAATGGAAATGTTCGCCTTTAAAATGAAGATGGATGAGCAGGCACTTGAGCCTGGAACTGATGAAATTCGGAGGAAAGATGGAACCGGTCACTATACTGGGGGAGGCGAGACATGACCGCGACTTAAGATTCAAGTACCGTTAAAAAGACTAAAGGAACGGGGGAATGGAATGACTACCTGTAATAAAACACAGGCTAATACGAGCCGACCAGAAGAAGCAAGGGTCAACGTAGTTGGGAGATCCTGGACACAATCTTCCTAGAGATGGAGAGCCCCTTGCCTCGCCTTTTCTAGCCTCTCCTTCTTGCTTGCTTACCTAGCTCTTGTCTTAGTGACTCTTCTTTTATTTTTAGGTTTTTTTCTGAGTGTTAAAACGGTAGATTTTTCATTTGCCAATGAATTGCCCCGATTCGATCAATAATGGGATTCTTGGCTAAAAGAAAGGTTCTGTGACATGGACGCCCAACTCGGTCGGTCGGTTGGCCCACCTAACAGATGATGAGATTCTCGATCGATTTGATCGAATTTTGAAAACTCTTTCTCACTATTCAGAACAGTGGAGCTTTCGATCAAGATGTTCTCGCCTCCCCGTTCGGGCTTTCGCTCGAATCGGAACCTTTATGCGTTGGTAGGCTTTCGACTCAATCTAATAGCCTACCTATCGAGCGCCAATAAAAGAGAAAGTTTTCGCATGGACTCATCATCTGATGCATAACTTATTTCATAACCATAACCACCATCCATCACCAATCACATTCCACATCCCACTTCAAACTTTTCGATTCCTCGGGTAACCTCCTCCTCCTCTAGAAAGGCATTCCAGCTTCAGAGGCGGGTAAGCCGGGTCAGGAAGAAGTTTGACTGCTGGGATGGGATCGGATCCTATTCGAAGCACTCCACCACGAATACGAATAAGAGTCCTCGGGTTGGATAGGCAGTCGAGATAGGAGTTCCTATCTGTAGGGCGGGCTTTCAAGACAGAGATGCACTACTCCATCTGGAAAGGGCTTTCCCTCGTGGGGAAAGAGAAGAACCCCTTATTTAAAGGTAAGGCCAGAAGGAAGTAAAAATCAATAGAAAAAATCCCTTCCCGGCCGACGGGACTCTACGTCTGGGTCTTATTTCATCTCAAACTCGGATTAGGAAGAGTGCCCTTGAACTACAGATCAATCATAATAAACAATACAAGAAAAGAAATGGATTCTCCCGCCGGCGAGAAAAGAAAAAAAAGGGGGGATAGGGAAGAGGAGATTAAGGATAGTAACTCCACTCCATAGATAGTGAACACAGATTCTTGTTTCATTTTCAATTCCTTTCGGGTCGAAAACGCGGGCTGCTGGTGGGGCTGTGCCCATTCTCCCTCTTCTTCCGCTTTACAACCGGAATAAGGAACCTTAGAATTCACCCTACCTGTCGATGAAAAAATTGGATTTGAGAGGACCACCTGCTAGCGGATCAGAAAGATTTTTATGGAATGTCCTACTCCTGCCTGGGCTTTCCGATCAACTAATCCCGGGACATCTTTGTGTTAGGTAGGGCCAGGGATCTCTGATTAGTAGAATGAGCCCATCCCTCTGGCCTATTGGTCGATCCGGCTGGCGGCTCCTGCATCTCCTGCGGGGCCCCTTCATACAAGTTTGCTGCTAGGAGTCCCTCTAGCCGAATCAATAGAAGTCCCAATAGAAGTTTACTTTACTGACCTAGCTCTTCAATCGACGATCTACTACTCCCTCTTAGTTGCAGATGCCCATGCTTTGATTCGAAAGCCCTAGCCAGTGATGAATCCCCAGTAAGACCGGAGTATTGAATTCCTACTCCCTTCAGTCCAGTTTGAACCCGTCCCAGCTACGAACACCTTCCTACTGCAAGGCGAGGCTCTGCCCTTCCCTAGAATAGAATCTACTCCCGGTCGGAGGAGGAGCTAGTCCAACTTCTTGAGCAGCCGAGATATTGAACAACGCACATTTTCTTTTTTTCCTCACCTGAGATGAGAGGGAAGGTCGATTTGACTCGAATCCTGGACCGGATCTTTCATCCTACACCGGTTAATGAAGCGATGGGAGACGTTTTGCTTTTTTCATTTTGCTAGCCCAGTCGAGGCTCGTCCATGCCCAATCCCAATGGACAAACCCTCGATCCACTCCTAGCTCTATAATCCACTCGTCTCCCCAGTCCCTGAGAGCCCTCCTCTCCTGGGCCTAGCCCTCTTTCTCAACTCGAGTCTTAAGTTCAGCGGTTCGAACACCTGCGCTAATAAGACAAAGAAGTGGGCCTTGAATGAATCAGTAACAAGTAACAACGGATTAGTGGAATGAGGGATCAAGAGACGGATAGGGGGAATGGCCTATCAATCATTGGTGGACCTTCCCTTGAACCGGTCACGAAGCTCTCAACTGAGTTGTTTAGGTTCTGGAATTCCATCTCTAGTTGGGGGTTTCAGTTCGAAGGTTATAAAATGTGGTGCGGGTTCATCTCTCTCGACCAGTTCAGGTTCAAGGGAAGGGTGCTCGAGGGGACCCAGACTTGAAATCTCTTCTCTATGGCGGGAGGTTTATTTCGTATCAAGAGTGGGTTGGGGAGGCCAGGGAAGACGGATTGGATCGAGAGGCGATGCCTATGCCTCTTATTTATCGATAGGATTCCCATCATTTGCAGTCTCCGGCGAAGGGCGAGGTTAGCGCCAGCTATACTCAACCTCCATCCGCCATTAGTAATCTCAATCCGCTTTTCCTATTCACTAGTACACTGCGCGCTACAACTAGCAGCCCCTTTACTAGTAAGGGAAAACGCTAGCGCGCTAGCTAGCTACTTCTAGTTAGAACCCCTACTTATGTTATTGTTATGGGATATTTGAAGAAGCCTGCTGAAAAACAGAAGCGCGCTAGCGCGCAACGGCTGAAAAGCCGAACTCAGCAACTTGTTAGGAGTAGGTTTTGGCTTGCCCCTTTCTTATTATTAGTAAGATAGGTTTGGAACCCTATACAAGGTTTTTCCTATCTCTAAAGGGGCTTATGCACTCTACTCGTTACCACTAAACGGCGAAGCCAGGAGCGGAAGGAGGGACTTGAACCCTCAACCTCAGCCTTGGCAAGGCTATGCTCTACCATTAAGCTATTTCCGCCAGCTACAGTAGTGGCAAAGCACTACTGAGCAATTCACGTATCACTTGATGCGGACGACTTCTGTTTTTCCGCCGGACCACACTCTTGACCTCCGATCGAGCTAGGAGCACGAGTAGGTAGGCGGCTAGGGGGCGGGCTGGCTGGGCTGCCTTTTCAATCAATCTCCGGCCGCTCAGTGCCGCTATTGGTGCGAGTTGTAAGGAGTCTTGGTCTCGAGTCGAGCTGGGGCGTCATTTCATTCTCGTAACGGGAGTGAGTGTACCGCAAAACCAGACAAGTTATTCCCTCGCCTCGCAGCGGCGGCATCTGTCTTTTCTTTTAAGTTAAGTCATTTCCTAAGACGGCTCCTCTTATTCTACGATAATCCAAGCAGCAGCCCCACGAGTCCGCTCGGAACCAGTCGATTCCTGAGCCTCCCCTCCCGGTTGGCGTTTGTCAGCCACTAGAGCAAGTAAGAGAACCTACAGTGAATGAACTTAAAGATAAAGAACCGCATTGACCGGATTGTACACCTTTGTGTCTGGCTATGTATATGGATGTGCATAAAGAAGGGACGGGACATCTCTCTCCTTTTTTTATTTTATTGGGGGAAAGAGAGAGGGAATAAGCTGCAGCGGCACCTCACGAACTTCTTACTGGGTTCATCCTATAGGCGCGAGTGTTTGGATGCACGTGTTTTGTTCATATTCCTGCGCAATTAAGAGAAGAATTGTCCCCAAGGAAACCACTTGGGTCTTTCTTGGATATGCTTAGTCCGGGTATAGATGCTATGACGTGAAATCCAAGAGACTCAATGTATCCTTGAATATTCTCTTTAATGAGGTCGCCTCATATTTTCCTTAACCTAATTAATCAGCCCCGGGGGAATGGTGATGGAGATGTATTGCGGCCTTCCCTTCTCCTGTTCATCAACTCGAACCTCACATTCTTCTGCAGTTGATGTTACGGATCAGCCTCACTCTTCAGGCCAGCAGCCTTGCCCAGCATCTTCTGCCGATTGTCAGCCTGTTCAGCTGACCCCAGAGGATTCCAGTCACCCGGCACAGCATGTTTATTCTCGGCGGCGATTACACTTTGTTTCCCAGGGGAAGACTACTCCAGAAGATCAGCAGTCTAGCCCAATAGCTTCCCTTCCCAGTCGCTTCCTCAGATTCTGGATCCCTCTCTCAGGAGAAACCTCTCTTTTTCTTATCCCGTTGAAGGATTCTTGTCTTATCTTATTTATGAATTGTTTTCCCCAAAACATCGAGCTTACCTCATGTCAGTTCAATCTTCTCATGAACCTGAATCATTTGCTGAAGCCTTCAATCATTCTTGCTGGAGAGATGCTATGCAGGAAGAAATCAATGCCCAAGAAAGAAAAAAGAATAAGACTTAGTCTCATTGTCTGCGGGGAAACAAGCCATTGGCTGCAATCAAAAAGTTGCCCTTATTTCAACTTGACGTGAAGAATGCCTTTCAACAACATAAGGGAAGGGGATTCGCAAGAATAAGTTTCTATTCAGCCTCCTCCAACCCCAGGCTTCTCTTCTCCTAGGAATCCTAACTTGGTATGCAAGCTCAAGAAAGCGATTTACGTTACGGCCTCCGACAAGCTAAAGCAGGCACAAAGAGCTAAGAAGGGAGCCTGGTTTAAGAAATTTAGCTCCTTTCTCACTGCTTCATTTTTTTAAGGGTTCCACTGTAGCCGTGCGGATTCTTCCATGTTTGTTCGTCGACGTCATGGTCGTTGCCTCATCCTTCTTTTATACGATACGTTGACGACAACATTCTCACCGGGAATGATTCTTCTCTTTTATTCGATTTCATCAAGGGTCGACGAAGTTGAGATTGAGGAAGAATACCAGCTTCAACTTATGTTATGTTTACCCAGGACGGTGCGGCAGGGGGACAAGGGATGGTGTCCATGATAATTGCGGACCCAGTGGCAAAAGACCCATCCACTCTCATCATCCCAGCCGATGAAGCACCACGCAATTGATCTTCTCTTCCTCAGCTGAAGTCTGTCAGTCTTCTATCTGAACCAGTCTTAGTCAAGTCTGTTGAGTCACTGTTTAATGTAACCTCTTCGGAGGATGGTCTGAAGTCTGTCCCAAATAATGATGTGTCTGTCCCGTCAGTGTCTGTTATCATTTCTGAAGTCGAGTCGGCCCTGGAGGCCAGAGAGTCTGTAATCAAGGAACTTGTGGTTTGCAATGAAATGAAATCTAGGAGATCAGCTGGAGGACTTTGTTGATGATGATGAGATGCTTAAAATCTTGAAAAAAAAGGAAAACAAATAGCAGATCTTAGCTCCCCTTCCAATGATCACTGCCTCATGCAGGTAGATGAGGAAGAAACCTAGAGTGAAACTCCTCCTGAACTCTTGGAAATGGTGGAGAGATCAGAGGAAAGGAAGGCTCAACCCGTCATGGAAGAAACCCAACCCATTACCATTAATTTAGGGACCGCAGACGAACCCCAAGAGGTTAGGATAGGAACCACTTTGACTCTCGAAGAACGAATAAGCCTGATTGCCCTTTTGAAAGAATACAATACAAGGATGTCTTTGCATGGTCCTACGATGATATGCCTGGACTCAGCACAGACATAGTTTAGCATAAAATCTCTTTGTATCCTGATGCCAAGCCAGTCAAGCAGAAACTGAGGAGAATGCGGAATAAAAAGAAAAAGGTTTCATCAAAGAGGAAGTAGAGAAGCAGCTAAAGGCAGGATTTCTTGTAGTGACGGAATACCCCGAATGGTTAGCCAACAGAGTTCCTGTCCCGAAAAAGGACGGCAGAGTCCGCATGTGCGTTGACTTTCGCGACCTCAACAAAGCCAGTCCTAAGGATGATTTCCCTTTGCCACAGCCACACATTGACATCTTGGTTGACAATACAGCGGGGCATGAATTATTATTATTATCCTTCATGGATGGCTTCTCAAGGTACAATCAAATAAAGATGGCGCCAGAAGATATGCAGCCTAATTTTTACCTAGTTGGGAACATTTTGCTACCGTGTCATGCCTTTGGGCCTTAAAAACGCCGGGGTAACATATCAAAGGGCAGCTACAACCTTGTTGCATGACATGATACATAAGAAAGTAGAAGTATATGTTGATGACATGATAGTGAAGTCTAGGGGCAGAGATGAACACTGTGCGGCATTAAGGAGATTCTTTGACCGAATACGTCAGTACCAGTTGAGGCTTAATCCCCAAGCGCCTTTGGTGTCACATCAGGAAAACTTTAAGAGTTTTATCGTCAGTCAAAGAGGTAAAGAGGTCGACCCTGAAAAAGTAAGGGCCTTCCAAGAAATTCCACCTCCACGAACCGAGAAAGAGATTCGGGGTTTCTCGGTCGCGTGCAATACATTAGCCGCTTCATATCTCAATTAACCTCCACTTGCGAGCCTATACACAAGCTTCTAAAGAAAAATTATGCAGGAAAATAGGATGCCAGAAAGCTTTTGACAAAATAAAGAAATACCCCTCCCACTAATTCTAGTGCTTCCAAACGCCAGGAAAGCCTTTAATTACTATACCTATCAGTCACTGAAACCACTATGGGGTCTATGTTGGCTCAATACGACGAAGACAGACGGAAGGAAAGGGCCATATACTACCTTAGTAAGAAAATGACTGACTACGAGACCTGGTATACCAATTTGGAGAAAACCTGCTTGGCTTTGGTTTGGGCAACGCGGAAATTGAGGCATTACATGCTGTCTTACTCGGTACATTTAATAGCTCGCATGGACCCCCAAAAAAGTATTTGTTCGAGAAACCCGCCTTAACGGGAAGGACCGCAAGATGGTTACTGCTTCTGTCTGAATTCGACATCACGTATGTAACCGTAACCCAAAAATCCATTAAGGGAAGGGCGATAGCAGAACACCTTGCTGAACACCCTATCAAGGAGGAATATGAGTTTAAGGATTGCTTTCCAGACGAGGAAATAGCTGTCACAGAAGAGGAGGGCAGGGCGTGGAAATGAAAATGAAATTGTACTTTTATGGCGCGGCCAATCAAAATGGGTACAGAGTAGGGTCATTGCTGATTGTACCTGATGAATCGCACAACCCCATTGCCATTAAGCTCAACTTTGCAGGAACTAACAATACCACAGCACAGAATATGAAGCATGTATCCATGGACTAGAGGCTCCCTTGAACCTGACTTGCTTCCGTCACTTACGGAACTGGCTGAACTTACTTCCTTATGATTCAAAGAAGGGACTTTACGCCTACTCGCTTACTGTCTTGACTTGCACTTTCACTTCCTCTTTTAGTTCACTAGCGAAAAGGAATTCAATTTGACCTACGAACTGATTCGATCCCATCGCCACAGGACTTGTTTCAGATCGTGGCCAAATTAGTCTCAGTCAGTCTCTGTTGGGCCATAGACCATCCACCTGTGAGGTTTCCTGATTCATGCCCTCCAGGATGTTGAGTCTTCTTAGCGACTGCATTAGCTTCCATCAACGCTCCAAGAATGCAATCATCGAAGCTGGTGAAGATCACGCCCATCATCATAAGGTTAAACCCTTCTTCCGTATGTGCCATGCGCCCCTGGAGGGGAAAAAGTGAAGAGTGACTTGCCTTTTGGGATAGTGCCTCTGATTTGAGACATATGCTAAGAGGAGGGGTGCGGATAGTGAGAAAGTGGGCATAGCCCGCAAAGGGCTTTTCCTGCACTTTAGAGCATGATGGCGTACACCACCACGACAAGCTTCCATCGTCAAGTCGTCAGCCCCGGATGCGTCCTGACGCCTGGTACTTCGAGCCATAAACTGATGCACCCATTCCTTTTTCAGGAATAAGTTCCAGCCCATTTCGATTTTTTAATGATAAGGAAGCGCTTGCGCTTGATCTGGGCCTTATAAAGACATCGAGATCAAGGAGATCGTGGGATCAAAGTGGACGTTCCCGATTTCCA